AGATAAGAAATGCCGATGAATGGAGGGAATCTTGGGATTACGCGTCTTCACCTCCGGAATAAGAATAGATAAATGGAGGGAAGAGGAAGTTGGTTCCAATCCAGTCTATTTCGTAGAAGTGAATCCCGGAACGGATCCAGTGGGGTCGGGGCCTGTAGCTCAGGGGATTAGAGCACGTGGCTACGAACCACGGTGTCGGGGGTTCGAATCCCTCCTCGCCCGCAATCAATCATCCCCAGATGAAATCTCCCTTCTATCTTGGGATCTCGTATTTTGTCTCGGGAGGAGTCGGCGTGTAATTTTGGGAGCTACACCGGAGATAGCTACCGAAGAGATAAGGGCATTTTATTGATCTATTGTTCGGCCAATAATTTAGTATTGTAAAAATTTACTTGGAAACTCCAAGTATCTGGTTAGATACCCCTACCCTAACCAGATACTTGGCTTATGAATGGGATTTCGAGTCCCATTCGAAGGATTTGGAGTCCTCTGGGAACAAGGAAAGGATGGTGGGATTTCGAGTCCCATCCCCTGTGTGTTTGATGAGACACCAAGCAACCAACTACTAAGATTTTTGGTTCATCTCATTTACATCCGAATTCTTTGGAGGAATCACGTTCATATCTCAGTCGTCCTTTTCTTTTTTATTTGCTCTCCCCCTTCTGTATCTGTAAGACTATTCCTTGAGGTTTGGGTCTCGCTCCAATACTTTCGGATGGTGGGGCTTGCCGTCCCAGTCTTGGCTCGGAAAGACAAAGAAGAAAAGGTGGGACTTACTGCCTCACATATCTCTGCAATAGGACCCACTCGTCTCTCGAGTCGGGGAGACCAGTGCTACTTCACCCGAGAAGACAAGCATGGAAGTCGACAACAATTTTGGATTCCATTGGTGAGAAGCGAGAAGTCGGGAGACTTCTTCCAGAAATGCGACACCTCTGGACGCCTCGCGTAGGATTCGAACCTCCGTACCACGCGGTACTACATTTTGAGTCTAGTATGCCTACCCTTCTTTCGAAGCAGAGAGACGCGGTGGAGTTACGCTCACCAATCCTATTATACGAGTATATCTATATGCCTGTCAACTGCTGAACCGAATTTTCATCTCCTTTTTACCAAATTTACTAACTGGGAGACTCCACTCAGGTCAGGTTTAGACGAGGTACCTGGACCCTTTCCATTACTCATTGCTTCTTCATGGAGTGGTAAGGTTCCACTTCATACTGACGACGGCCGAGGGTTCGAATCTATTCTCGCCCGCAATCAATCATCCCTAAAGGGGTGGTTGATTCCCTCTTCCTACAGAGAGTTTCCTCTCCACGACCTGACAAGCCCACGCCTGCCTCGCAAGCAAATCTTCTTTTCAGTATCAATAAAATAATAACATATGAAAATACAAAAAAGATAGGCATTCTCTTTCTGCCTAAATACTTGGATGTAGCAGCATGGGTTGTCACTGCCCAACCCCAGCTGTGCATCGCGCGAAAATACTTATATCTCCTTCGGGGTAGACGGGTGATCATTTTCCTAGCAAGTGATTCCGGGTGCGAAAAGACAAATCCAAGCTAGATAAGAGAATGTCAGGATCAATTACCGAAGAAGATGTAACTATTTCGCAAGTTGCGGAGACAGACTAGTTGGGACAGCAGAACCGGCTTCTAATAAAAATCATTCGAGGAAGAAAAGTTCGCGTCACAAGAAGTGAGTCTAGAATAAAGTATTCCGTGTGATCCCGATAATGGGATCTATTAATATACCCGATAGGATTGATGCTAGTGCACGAATGATCATAGCTATTTCAATAGAACTTTTTGAAATTGATGGAGAAACTAACGAATTTCGTATATAAGTTGTGGATGCATCGCCCCTCCCATTCTTCCCAGTGAACATTAATTTAATTATTTTGAGATAATAGTAGATAGAAATGACACTTGTGACGAGCGCTACCAGAACTGATGGGTACGAACCAGCTTTCCATCCATGCCAAAAGAGATGGAGTTTACCAAAAAAACCGGATGGTGGAGGGATACCCCCTAGGGATGGTGAACGTAAAACCGGAGAGAATGTTAGAACAGGATCCTTCATGTATAATCCCGCGTAATCCCTAATATTATCAGTTCCGGTTCGTAAACCGAATGAGGTGATACGAGCAAAAGTTCCCAGATTCATGAGTATATAAATAAACGTATAAGTTATCATACTTGCGTAACCGTTCTCCGGGTCTGCAGCAAGTACTCCAATCATAATATATCCAATTTGGCTTATAGAGGGATAAGCTAGCATACGTTTCATGCTTATTTGAGTAACGGCAATTAGATTTCCTAATATCATGCTAGAGGTAGCTAATAATCCTACCACGATATGCCACTCATTAGATAGATGTGGAAAAATGATACCGAAGAGTCGCGTAAATGAAGCTGGAGCTGCTACTTTAGAGGTAACAGAGAAAAAAGCAACGACTGGTATAGGAGAGTCAGAGTCGAAAAGAAGATTTCCGATCTTTCCGCTCATTCAGAACCGTGCATGAAATTCTCACTTCACACGGCTCTTGGTTCGTAAGAGATTCACAACTGATGTTGCTCCCAGAACCTTCCTCGTGTATGTTTCAAACCCATTCTTCCTTGAATAATTCATAATCATTCAATATGAGGACTAATTGTTAACTTCTCGAGGAATCCCTCATCATTTGGTTAGATTACCCACCAGCAGTTTCGTCTCGAATTCTTTCTTGCTTGTTTGTCCTTCTTCATTTTTCACCAGAATCCTTTCAACAACTGAAACTACTTGTTGAGTTGGTAGGCACACACGCTGGGCGGGAGAGACAAATTGCGACTTTTTTCGTTCCTTGCGGAGCGGGCGTACAGTTTCGTTGCTTCAATTACATCTTAGAGTGGTTTTTCAAGTTGAAGGAGTTTGCCAATAGCTTTTGAAGGATCAAGCCCATCGATTTTCCATCAATTTTGCCACAACCTACCCATAATAGAAAACTTCGTAGAAAACTTCGTAGAAAATTTGCATAGAAATAGGAAATATGAGAAGTAGATATAAAATTAAGAAGGGATCTACTAAATCTCGCCACTTGCCTCTGTTTTACTCGTACGTTATTGGCTGAACATTTCTTGGAAATTGTGGTACGGCGAGAGAACATTACTGACGTAACTACTGATACGGGGAAATCTCTGCATTCCCACACACTCGCAAGACACCGCGGAAAACAACCACGACATCTCCAAATAATTTGGAGATGGCTAAACTGTTTTTCGAACGAATCGCACTCCTTCATATACATCGGGAGTCCATTGATGAAACGGAACGAGGGAAAGTTTGGACGCCGTTCCGGCTGTAATAGAAGCAATGGCAGTATAAATTGCAACGAGATACTGACTAGATGGTAGCGCACCTGCTGTTTTATCAAGCTGAAGCTGTCCGCCAGAAATTCCATGCAACAGAGAAAGACCATATAGCAAAAAAGATGAGCTAGCTCCACCCATCAGTAGAAATTTCGTAGTTGCTTCATTGGATCTTATATCCTTTTTAGTATGTCCAGACAGGAAACGAGAAGATAGGCTTGGCAACTCCAATGCCACATAAAGGGTGACTAAATCGTTTGCCCAGCAAGGAACCATTCCACCCAAACTTGCAGTTAGTAGAAAGAATAAGAATTCTGCCAAAGCCGTTTTCGAACATCGTATGTAATCAACTGACAACGGAACGGATAGTAGCGAACAAATCAATAAAAAAAATCTAAATATGTAGCTGAAGTTGCTGATCCGATAATTTCCGGAAGCAATAGAAACCGATTGGACCTGGATCCCCCATTCACATAGTGAAGCAATGGTGCCAATTAACATAGATATTAGTGAAATTCGGTGAAGCAAAGTTGTATTTCTCCCTTTGTTTGATAAATCGATTACAATAACTGCAATTAAACTGAGAATTAAAATACGTTCCGGCAAAGTTGGCAGATTACCGAGTGAAAAGAGGAAATCTGGAAACGTGAAATTAGTGTAATTCATAATAAAAATCGGGATAATATTTGAGAGTGGATAACCTTCCGCTACATTTTCTTCTCCAAAAGGGAATTAGCAAATTAAGTACTTTCATATCTATGTGACCATATAAACTGCAGTGGCGGGATATTCCTACTTTTTTTCTTCCACCCAATTGATTCGGTAATCAGCTTCATTAAATTGAGTTGAGAAGGAGAAGCAAATATTAAACATATTTATTGGACTTGTATTTCTAATGAAACAGATGTTAATGAAACAGATCGAATTAGGTTTAGATGCCAAACCCTTCGATTCATTTCAGAAGAATTGAACTTGATATACGCAGGGACCACTTTCGGTAGTTCCAGGTCAAATCTACGTCGTAGAAGACGTATCGTACTCCTATGTTTACCCGCTAACGTACTATCACACGGAAGTCGTGATATATATCTCAATCTACGCAATCCATCTCGATTTATTGAAGCACTGTGATACGAGGAAAAGGTATTCCAAATTTTTGTAAATCTGTTCAAGATATCATCATCTGTTGACATAGCCCAGGCTAATTTACTAACCGGATATCCGTTACTATCGCAGAACTTCCCTTTCTCCAAAAGTTTAACTAGCTGCAAAATTGGAATCCTGGGATAAGTTTTTTTCCCACTCGAAATGCTGTTGCAGGAACCCAACATAGTTTCAATCTGGACATCTTTTGATACTGACTGAATAGTTAATATGTAACCCAGGAATAAAACACAACTGGTAGATAACAAATCGTTACGTATTTGGATAAATTCAGTTGGATAATGAAAATGAGATTTAAAAGATGTTGAAATATAACGAATCCATTTTTTTACGAAATAGTTGGTTCCATGAAAAACTGTAATAGATTTGTTTTCATATCTTCCGAAGTGAATGCACAAGCCTCGGATGAGGCAATGGTTGATGCCTATTGCATCTAATTGAGAATTACATTTGGAAACACATTTCTTCTTCCTAATCACATTATTTCGATCGGGAGATGCAAAATATCTCAGTTGCAACTTATGCATTCGCGTCCATAAATTTAACAATATCGAATCGATTTCGTAAGTATAAAAATTTTGGAGTAGCATTTCAATACTTCTCCGTCCTCTTTGTTTCCAAGACCGAAATTGGATAAAATTTCCATACGAAGTTTCGTACGCGTGAATAACTATCCTTAGTAGATGTGGTAATGGAACATCTTTAATTCGTCGACGAAACAGGCGAACTAGAGTTTCTAGATGAAGATTCTGTGACATCTCAATCTTTAAAACGTGGCTAGATTTTGGTAATCTATCTTCCAGAAATAAAAACATTGAATGAGTAGACTGTGAAATTTTTGAATTGTTATTTGTTTTAGCAACTAGCTGACGTAAAAGAGGTATTCTCAGAATTAGACATATTGTTTGTAAAAGTACGTGGAGATACAAATCCATATTAAGTCGACTGTTTCATTTTCAAACAAATTCTGAATGGAAAATCTCTGAATAATCTTGGTGACGCACACTATCAATTAAACGCTTCGTTGATATTGCACTACAAGCCCCGAAGATTAAATCTACGCCTTGTCTATCTAAACAAGACTTACAAGCAATTGAATAATAATTATCTCTAAGTAGAAGAAGAAGTAGATATAAGAAACAGTCTTGATTAATGCTAAGCCCTCCGATTCTCTGTGACACATCAAATTTAGGAAGGGATCCAGAAGTTATTTTCATCACAGTAACTCCTAGACATTATTATATTTCATAGTGAATTTTCTCCAAAGGATTCAATATATTAAATTAGTAGCTAAATTTTAATTATATGGGGGGGGGTGGCAATGAAACTGCAATTATTTAACCGTCGTATTAACGAATGAATAATCATGCGTCTCATTGGACAACGTGAAACCCGAAGGTAGTAAATACTTACTGATATAGTAGATACTTACTAATTCGGTTTCTGCAAAGGAAGCATCCACACAAATAAGATATTTATTGATTCGATCCTCGGTGATGTGCCGCGCTGCAACCATCCGTTGGAAAATTGTGGCGAATTATACCAAATTTCAACCTGGTGGAAAAATCGTTGGTCAACCCTCAACCCCAAATTGGGTTGGGTGGATAAACTCGTTCCGGTGGTAATCACGTCGTCGGCTTAAGCTACCTCCGCCCCCCCCCCCTCCCCCAGCTTCTCATCACGCCCAGAAAGATATGTCCGATATCACTTCTTTCGAAAGAAGTTTTGACAGAAAACCAGTAGTCCCTCCGAAATATTCTACTTCTTAAGGGGATCCCAAATACGGCATAGATGTAGAGTATAAGTAAGAGGGAGGGGTAATACAGAAGTACCTGAAAAGATCTGTAAACTGGACCCATTATATTCTCCTAAAATTCGATTTTTAATTAGAGGCTGATTCCAATTTGTTCGGGCACTTTCGCCCGTTTCAAAATATCACGAACGGTTGCTGTTGATTGAGCCCCTCGCTTAAGTAGAGCAACAATGGCAAATAGGTCCAATTGGGTTTGTTCCTTCCGGGGGTTGTAGAAACCAACCTCCTCAACGGCTTTACCTTCCCTCCGAGACTGGGTATCGATTGCAATTATTCGGTAAGTAACCTATCGGGATAGGTGGGTGCACACAGGACGGAACGACCCCCCCCCCCCCCCCTTTTTTTTCCACCTATCTGCTAATGAGTTCAACTGGATATCGAACATCTCCTCGTTCGTAGATCGGTTCCGCCAATCCTTAGGTTTAGGCCTAACCCCGAGGCTTCCCCAAATTGAGAGTCGATAGCAACAGAACCCATCTTAATCGACCCCTAAGAAAGAAATTTGTCAATTAACTTTTATATATACCTGTTACAAATTATAGGTAAAATGAGACTCAGTCGAGGTAAGGTTGTTGGGTCGTCTAAACCCAGTAATACTAAGTCAACCCTACCAAAATTCAGTTTCAAGTCCCCGGTAGGAACATACGGGGTAACGGACTAATGAGGCTTAACCGCGCTACTTCTCATAAATAACCATAGATATAACTTTCCCCCCCCTCAAGAAAAAGAAATAGAAATAGATTCAAATAGATAGATATTATTCAAGTTTCATTGGGTAATTGTTTTTAACGAAATGTCGAATCAGGAACGTTCTACCCCTTGGGTAGAACTGGCGGATACCAGACTCCGCAGAAACGATCTCGATGTTCGAGTCGCACGTTGCTTCTTACCATGTCGCCTCAAGCGAGGTTTTACCGTAATATCTAAAAACCGAGAATTAATTTCCCATTAAATACTTATTGTCCCGGTATCTTCGATTAATCTTTCTGGTACAAACTCTACGATGCAAAGTGAAGTTAAGCAGACTAGAACTTACCCCAAATGATTATCTGTACAGCTTATCAAATTAAGGACTTGATTTTTCCTTAGCCGCATACGTCACATCAATTGTAATTTCTGAAATATTGTTTTGCTTTGCAAAGACTTCGGTATTTCTCTTGGTTCTCCCCCTTACGAAACCTGGAATTCTATTTGGTTCCGACTCAGCTTCGGGGGTCCAGTTAATATTTTTGGTATCTGTTGATAGAGACTTGGTGCTTACCTCTTTGGTATCGTGCCCCCCAAAAACATCCGATAAATGATCTTCCATACCCAGATTAAATGAGTTATAGATTAGATCGGCTATTTGATTGGTTCCTTCGTAACCCAAAAAGGGTCGATATCCGAGAGGAGAGTTCTGAATATGAACTGGTGAGGAAATAACCCCGCACGGAATATCAATACGTTTGCCAATATGACGCTCCATTTGAGTTCCAAATATGGCAGAGGGTTCGATACGGGCTATCGTATCTCCGACTTCGGTGTGATCTTCCGTAACTATTACTTTATCACATAAACCCTGAACTTGCTCGTTAAACCGTTCTGCATCATGCTTGCAATACGTGCCTGAGCAACTGACACGAATTCCCATTTCTTTAACAAGTATTTTAGTAATTGAGGCTGCATGAGTTGCATCACCGAAAATTACTGCTTCTTTTCCAGCTAAATTTTGACAATCAATAGACTTTGAAAACCAAGCTGCTTGAGAAACAAATTTAGTTTGATTGTCAATATATAATTTGTAGTTAAGTCTTCTATCTGACAGTGCGGAAGCCCACACATTCACAAGCTTCCCAATCTGTCCGATAAAATCGGCTGTGTTTGAAATTCCCATGGGAGTTATAGATATGTAAGGCATTCCATACTCTTTTTCCAGAAAAGTTGCTGTCATCAAACCTACTTCGCGATAGGGAACTATATTAAACCAAGCTCTTGGCAAATCCTTCAAATATTTGAGATACCCCCCCTCTGGGATTACCTGATTGACTGAAATTCCCGATTCTCCAGGTAAACGTTTCAATTCACGACAGTCATGTTGATTGTGGAAGCCTGAGGTAGAAATTCCTATAATATTTGCTGAAGGTGCGATTGTTACGGATCGGTCCAAGGTACTTCGCTTACGAGCCCTATCCAGATGAAATCGAATTATTTGTTCCAAGGTTCTATCCGCCGCTTGAAGCTCATTGACTCAGTGATAATTAACATCCGCGAGAATTACATCAGACTCGGAAGACAAAGAAGCTCGATCTACGAAATTCTGTAGATCCTCCTGTAAAATGCTAGAGGTACACGTAGGTGTCGAAACAATTAGATCGGGGTGTTATTCCTCATCTTTTCGGCTTATATTATTTATAACCTTTTCCTGAGACCCGCGTGCTAATACGTGGCGGTCCACTACACTAGCAGTTACTGGGGTGAAATCCCTTTCCCTCTCCGACGTGGAACGCATTACGTTGAAGTAGTCATCTCCCAAAGGGGCATGCATTATAGCATGTACGTTCCTGAAAGAACTGGCTACTCGTAAAGTACCTATGTGGGCGGGTCCGGCATACATCCAATAAGCTAATTTCATAATTTAAATTTGGTATCATTTTGTTGCTTCGCGTCATAAAGGGATCTATTGCTATATGTGGCTTATCATCATAATATAAACTGGGAGATCCATCGGGGGAAACTATTATATCGAGTATATTGAGGAGGGGCGTAGATAGCAAATCGAAGCTAGAAATAAGATTTATAAGTTCTCCAATTTCTAGTCTATGAAAATGCGGGAGATCTTTTCTCCTAAAAAAAAATCTGGGACGGAAGGATTCGAACCTCCGAGTGACGGGACCAAAACCCGCTGCCTTACCGCTTGGCCACGCCCCACAAATGGTCAGTATGGTGACTATCTCACACTTCGGGTTTCCTGTCAACCGGCTTCCTCCAGTTATTTGCTCGGTACAAGGAAGCAACAACGAGAAGAAATTGGAGTAGTTTCGAACTACTAGTATTTCATGGAATTAGCTAAAGAAGAATACTTCAGCGGAAATCCATTTAGATGTCATTTTGGTCCGGTAAGGTTTTGATTTTGGTGAATCCTCATCATTCGAATGCATCCTAATTATTTGAATGCATCCTAATTATTTGAATGCATCCTAATTATTTGAATGGAGGGACATATAGTAATATATATATATAATAATGTATACCCGACGGGTCAACCAATTGGAAGATGATGTGCAACCATGTCGGAGAAAAGTTACTTGTTACATCACTGGAGAATGAAGATGATAGTTTTGTATGACACCTATCTGGAAAATTCTATTCACCTCAATGGCGCCTCTTTTGCCAAATTACCCGAAGCTTATGCAATCTTTGATCCAATTGTGGATGTAATGCCGGTAATACCAGTGTTTTTCCTCCTCCTAGCCTTTGTTTGGCAAGCCGCAGTTAGCTTTCGCTAGTAAGTGCTAGGGGTTTGATTAATTCTGAAATGCCTTGCTCCTTACCTTACCAGGTGGGGAGGAAAAAAAGGAGGGGGGGGGGGGGGCGCTGCAATTCAGGCAAAAAATTAATTGTGATAAGTAGCAACTATCTTACCTGGTTCTGACATCTGCAGGCGAAGGTATCGGTATCGACGTATTCACTTCTACATGAAACAGTAGTATCGAATCCCCACGGTTTACCTGAGGTTGACAAAAATGAATCCTTCAATTAGTTGGATGTTTATACAGTTTTCCCCCTACCTATTGAAATAATAAGAAGGAGACAAAATACTGGATAAAATAAATGGAATTCGTTGGGTGAAGTAGCGTCTCACGAAAGCCGGGTTCCCTCTTCTAATTGGGAGAGGAAGTCATATCCGTATGTCCATATAGATATAACAAATCTAAGTAGTAGATATAAATTAGGTATTTCAAACTAAATTGTTTTGTCTTCTTCTATCCCTAGTTCTAGAAAACATGGAGATGTTATCATGCTTACCCTCAAACTATTTGTCTATGCAGTAGTTATCTTCTTCGTCTCTCTCTTCGTTTTCGGATTTTTATCAAATGATCCTGGACGAAACCCCGGACGTAGGGATTAAATATAAGTCAATACCCTAGTTATCTCGCTGAGATCAGTTTCTCAATCCACCTGTTTAATTTCTTTAGAAATAATAGGAGAGAGAGGGATTCGAACCCTCGGTACATATGAGTTGTACGACGGATTAGCAGTCCGACGCCTTAAACCCCTCGGCCATCTCTCCAGGCAACTAAGGATGTATCTCCGCCTAATTTTAACACGAAGTTAGATTGTAAGTCTATACCTGCAATCTACAGTAAAGTTTGTGGAAGGGGTGACCTCGCTCGCGTATTACTTGCCGGAATCAAATTAGGAACTATTTTCAAGTAAAAATTTTCCTCTTTTCCGTTTTTTTTTGTTGGTCCCCTCCTACCCCCTCTTCCATATAAAAAAAAATGAATTCGTAACTAAATTTATTGGGTACAAATTAAAAATCTTGCCCGAAAAGGATTCGATATTTTCCGGCCTAGTCAAAATTGGCGAAATTGCTTCCGCAACTTAAACTAAAGCCTAATACGGTGCAATGGCCAATCTCGCAGCTAAAACGCTTGCCGCGGAAGCACCAGAGCGAAGTAATTTCACTTTATCAAATTGATGTTATCCATTTCTCCCACCTTCCCCCTGTTTTTTCTTGTATAAGTGAAGAAAAAAAAAATAAATATATCTGTTTAAATCTGTTTAATTTTTTTTTCCAAATTTCTTAGTATCAATATATATATATTTGTGAGAAACGATAGAAGGAGGGATAATGAATCTAGAGATAATTGCGCAACTTGCTATTTTGGCGTTGGTAGTTGCATCGGGACCATTAGTAATTGCACCACTGGCAGCTCGAAGGGGTAACCTTTGAATGTAGGCAACGCAACCGCGAAATGAATATCAATTTCGTATATATATATATATGAAATATATACGGAAACAAGGAGTGGGGGGGGGGGGGGCTCCTCCTACAAGCAGACGTAGACACGGTTGGAACGCCTCACCGATGTACGAATAGTTGGTATAATACAATTGTGCCGTGGCGGGTATAGTTTAGTGGTAAAAGTGTGACTCGTCTCATATATATTTCATTTAGTTAAGGGATCTTTCAAATTGAATCTAAGCTAAATCAAGAAGCTTCATTTTTACAAAAGTACATCTATTTCTCCTTACTAATTAGTAGTATGGAAAAGATGCGCCATTCCCGTTACTCCCGTACCTCGGAAGTCGTACCGGTTAATGACGAAGCAGAATTTTTTTGGTATGCAAAAAACTTGGGGAGATTCCGAAGAAGAGGAAGAAGTAGGAATCTATGGGTAGACATCTAAAATATTTGCCTCATCGTCACTGAACCTTGGGGGGGAAAATCCAAGCTCAAAAGTTACAGGTAGATTAATCTTGGTTTATCGGGATTATCAAGTCAGGCACTCTTTTCTCTTTTGGTTAGACAGTACTAGTTGCTTTTGACTCGGTGAGAAATATTTCCCTAAGGATTGTTGGAAGTAAAAATGGGGAACGAAGTAAGTAGAAGAAAAATTAGTTTCACTAATTCTTTTTCTCAAAGGATCATCTAAGAAGTATATCCATGCTATACGACCGAAACGTAAGCGAGACTGACATAGATTTTATGGACGCCATCTACTCAAATTGGGGCGGCTCTGTCCTCCTCGAACGGGAAAAAGAAGAGGAAGCCCCCATATATTCCGATGTGGAAGAAGTATTGATCCCCCTAAAAGTAATTTTGATATATGCTCCCTTCGTTTGAAACAAGGGATACAGTCCACCCATTTTTCGATTGTTCCATTTAACTAAATATATGCAGACAAATTCTCCGCCAGTTTTGCACTATTTAGCCTTCCTCGATTTCCATAAAGGAGCCGAATGGGCGGAAACTTCCATGTTCGGTTCTGAATTAGCGACGTCGTAACCTTCTGTTGTCGTCGACTATAACCTTTAGCCTTCCAAGCTACTGATGCGGGTTCGATTCCCGCTACCCGCTGGTGATGCCGGGAATCCCGGAGCCCTAGTCAAGTTAACCCCTTCATCCGTGGATTAGGTCGTGAACAAACTGGAGTTCCTGTTTGTTCACGATTTGGTAACTAATCTGTAGGCGTATTTGTAATGAACCAAGAATAGGGAGGAACAAACGTCCATCGTCTAATGGATAGGACAGAGGTCTTCTAAACCTTAAGTATAGGTTCAAATCCTATTGGGCGTAATTCCGTGTTTGAGGTAATTCCATCGTCGTAGATGAAGTGTAAGCGGTCGGGTGGGGTGGCGAAGACGAAGCCCGGGGGGTTACCCCACTTCCTTCCCCAGGTGGAATTTGCAACCGTATTACTTACTTCTCTTGCAGTATAAAAATTTCCGTTGATTCCTTAATTGCCTCTTTCAAAAGTGTTTCTGCTTGTTCAGTAAAAACTTTCGTAGAACGAGTAATTTCACCAAATTGAGGTTTGCTGGTTATTACGTACTCACGTAACTGAACCAAGAATCGTTTGACTTGTTCGACTTCTGGTATATCCAAATATCCGTTGACTCCGGTGTAGATAGTGGCCACCTGTTCCTCTACCGATAATGGGGCTGACTGGGACTGCTTAAGCAACTCACGCAATCGCTGGCCCCTAGCTAACTGATTCTGAGTAGTCTTGTCAAGATCAGAGGCGAATTGTGCAAAAGCTTCCAATTCTGCGAATTGTGCTAATTCCAATTTCAATTTGCCAGCCACTTGTTTCATAGCTTTTGTCTGAGCTGCAGAGCCCACTCTAGATACGGAAATACCCACATTTATTGCTGGTCGAATCCCGGCGTTAAATAGATCTGCTGATAGAAATATTTATCCATCGGTAATAGAAATAACATTAGTAGGAATGTAAGCTGAGACATCTCCCGCTTGTGTCTCAACGATAGGTAAAGCTGTCATGCTACCTTCCCCTAATTGGAGACTTAACTTAGCTGCTCTCTCCAAGAGACGGGAATGTAGGTAGAAAACATCTCCCGGATATGCTTCTCGCCCAGGTGGTCTCCTTAATGGCAAAGACATTTGTCGATAAGCTTGGGCTTGTTTGGAAAGATCGTCATGAATAATCAGGGTATGCTGCTTGCGATACATGAAGTATTCGGCTAAAGCTGCTCCCGTATAGGGAGCAAGATATTGCAGGGTGGCTGGGGAATTAGCGGTTTCCGATACTACGATCGTATATTCCATGGCGCCGCGATCTTGGAAAGTGTCTACTACTTGAGCCACAGAAGAAGCTTTTTGGCCAATGGCTACGTAGACACATATAACATTTTGACCTCTTTGATTCAAAATTGTATCTGTAGCTACTGCTGTTTTACCAGTCTGTCTATCGCCAATAATCAACTCCCGTTGACCGCGACCGATAGGAATCATGGAGTCAATAGCAATAAGACCTGTTTGTAAAGGTTCGTATACGGAGCGTCTCGAGATAATCCCTGGAGCGGGGGATTCGATCGGTCTAAACTCGGAAGCTGGGATTTGACCTCCCCCGTCAATAGGTTGGGCCAAAGCATTTACAACACGACCCAGGAATGAGTCACTAACTGGTATTTGGGCAATCTTTCCCGTCGCTCTTACAGAGCTTCCCTCTTGTATGGTCAAACCATCACCCATCGGCGCGGCCCCAACATTATCAGATTCCAGATTCGGAGCAATCCCTGCTGTACCATCCTCAAAATCCACCGATTCGCCAGCCATTACTTTGTTGAGTCCATGAATACGGGCGATCCCATCTCCGACTTAAAGTACGGTACCAATGTTAACAACTTTCACTTCTGGGACATATCCCTCAATTTGCTTGCGAATGATGCTGCTAATTTCGTCAGGTCGAATGTTTATTACCATTTCTGCCAAAAAATATTACTGGAAGAGGGAGAAGTAAAAATAAGACCCGTTTTACAATGAGATGATAAGATGGAAACTAGTAGTGAAATTGGAACTAGTGAGATTTGCTGTCCATGGCTCTGAACAAACCGATGTGATAATCAATCATTCGCAGGTGCAGTTGATTATCCAGACGACTATTTAGGCTTTCTAGAGCCCTTTCGGACGCTAGTCGAGAAACTTGCTGCCGAACCTGCTCAATAGCGCGTTGCTTCTCGAAACGAATCGCATAATTCTTACTATCTTCCAATCCTTTCAAATCTTCGTCAGCTGCATTAACGAGATCCCGCTGTTCCCTGTCCATCTGCGTAAGTCCATTGATTCGGATCTCGTCGGCTTTAACTTTTGCTTGCTGCAAGCGAATACGAGCCTTCTGAAGTTTATTAAAAGCTTCTCTGTGACGCTCCTCCGCATCTTGGATTGTATTCAAAATTGCTCTTTCACGATTTTCTAGAAAATTGATCAATGAAGGTGGATTACAGATCTTCGATTCTCGGAGACTAGTGATCTCTTCCCAAACCGAACGTGGATGTTTCGATCCATTCGGCTTTCCTGCCCGTTTTTATCGATAAATTGATAGAATCCAACAGACGTTGTTTTCGCATGCGGGCTCGCCTCCCGTTTCTTTCCTATTGACTAACAAGATTCATTCTGAATATGCTTAGATGGAATAATCGATATTTAAATGGGAAAAAAAAATTGAGGACTCTCTCAGATAATTATTAATTATTTGAGAGCCGCTTTTTCCAAGTAGTATTCATCTTGTATGGGTTGTCTATTCAGCAAATTGAAGAAGATTGGGCCAAATCAACTCCGATATTTATCTATCTATATATCTACCTATACAGACAAAGTATTAGGTATCTATTTCGAGAAGTGGTACAAATCGAAGTATTCCTGATATGGGCGTCATATACCGAATATGGTGAATAATGCGTCTCCAATCGTGACTTGGCTTACGCGGTAGGGGGAAGAGAACCCCAATTTTGCTAAGACTTTAAGCGATTTGGCTTTAACCATATTGACGACAGTCCCGGGAATCGGTTAACAAAAGTGAAAGTTTCGTCGATTACACGGAATGCTCCGGTTCTTGCGTAACATTTATTTACAGGGAATTCGTCGGGGTTTTGCACCTCTGCTTTGGGTACAACTGAGGGAAACAGTTATCCCACTCGGATATACGACTCGCACACACCCCCCTTCCATAGTAAAGCAATATACCTAGTACTAAAATTAAGTTAATTAAGTTTATCTCTAAAATATTGGTATTTAAACCAATACTTGCGGCGAGAGTCCAATCACTTGAGGGAGCAGCAATCTCACTTACACTTCTCGTAATCCTTTCCCTCCTGGAAGATTTTGCAAGATTTAGACAACCTCTGGTCCAGCCTGGGAGGAAAGAAAAAACTCTGAATTCCGAAGAATCAAAAGAAAATCGCGACGAAGACAATCTTAAATCATTAATTACGTAAACTTATATTGGCTTACCTTACCCTATTTGCAAAAACTTCCTAGTTTGGTAGAGAAAGGGGGAATCGCAAATAGACGCTGCAGGAACTCCGTCGAATAGATGGAGCAGCAACTTTCTTCCAGGCCCCTCCCTCCAAATTAGCGGCTTACCGCCGATTCAAAATAGTTTGGGGAAGGGGAGGGGGGAAGTGCACCAACTACTTCCTATTTTAAACAAGTTAAACAAATGGATTCGCAAATAACGGAGCTAGAGCTACAACTAATCCATAAATTGTCAAAGCTTCCATGAAAGCCAAACTCAGTAATAAAGTACCTCGTATCTTGCCTTCTGCTTCTGGCTGTCTCGCAATACCCTCGACTGCCTGACCTGCAGCAGTGCCCTGGCCGACACCGGGGCCGATTGAGGCGAGGCCTACAGCTAACCCAGCAGCAATAACAGAAGCAGCAGAAATCGATGGGTTCGTATTAGTCTCCTCCTAATTTATTTACGTTAGTCAATATTGTTTCGTTGGGTGCTAACTAGACTCGTCGCAACGGAGACTTTCTAGTAAATGTTAATCGGGAAATAAATTCTACATGAATCTGGTCAAAACTACTTCTGAAATGTGACGAGAAATGCCACATACTCAATATCGAATTCGAAAAAATAATGAAGTACGAAAAAGACACATCTATTTCCTACGCCGATCGGTGCGACTTCCTGCCTAATGACTTCCCGCCTAATATAATAAAATTGGATCGAAGAAATTTGAGTATTTGGTAATACTAATTATTTTCTACCGAAACATGTCCATTCTAGTTTCAATGCAAGTAAGATCTAATCAATTCATTCGATATGCTGTGACGTAGGTGTAACTGAGATCTAAGCCGGTTCAAACGAAAAACGAGATAAACTGCTTCCCAAATATTTTGTATATATTTTATAAAAAGAAAAATTGAGCTTGGCAATGGTTCTTTTTTTTTTTCCTATTCAAAATTTTAAGTGGCTAGGCTACGGCTCAATTTAAATTTGGAGGGCCATGCGGTAATTATTAACCCCTCCCCCGCCCCCTTTTCTTATCGCTACTCGGAGTGGAGGAGGGGGCGACACGGGTCTCTCTCGTACTGCTATAGCATGATACCACGGAAACTATTTTTTAACACTACGGCGACCCAATGAATGGTTCTCGAAGAAATTATTTCATGGTTACCGTAGCCTTTTGCAACGACTCATTCCAACTGAATCAGTGGTGGCCCTCCGTGGATTCCCCGATGTAAGCTGCAGCTAAGGTGGCAAAAATCAAAGCCTGTATGGCACTTGTGAATAATCCTAGAGGCGTCATTGGTACAGGAACAATTGAAGGTACTAGAGAGACGAGAACAGCTACTACCAACTCGTCAGCCGAAATATTTCCAAACAGTCGGAAACTAAGTGATAGGGGTTTGGTAAAATCTTCCGAAGTGTTAATAGGTAGTAGTACCGGAGTTGGCTGGATATACTTACCGAAATAACTAAAACCTCTCTTGTGTAAACCCGCGTAGGGATGTGCCACCGATGTAAGCAAGGCTGACGCAACAGTAGTGTTGATATCATTGGTAGGTGCAGCCAACTCTCCATGGGGTAACTGAACGATTCGCCAAGGAAACGAAGCACCGGACCAGTTGGAAACAAAAATGAATGGAAACATCGTTCCAATAAATGGAACCCGAGGACGGTATTCCTCTTCCCCCATCTGGGTCCTAGTTAAATCCCTAATAAATTCGAGAACATACTCGATGAAATTCTGGCTGCCAGTCGGTATGGTTTGCAGATTCCTGGTACCTGCAATAGGTAAAGCCGGCAACGAGGCGATAACAACCCAGGAAGTTACAAGAACCTGTGCATGAACTTGGAAGTCTCCTACTTGCCAATAAGAGTGTTAGCCTACTTCTACACTCGATACTTGATACAGATCATCCATCTCATAAATTCGCAGTTGCTCGATGTGCGTAATACCCCCCTATCAATGGAGAAATTTATCTAAAATAGTTAAGGTAATCACCACAAATTATCATCATTTTTTTTTATAAATAGAAAGGCAAATTAGTTTCTCATGAAATTAGGCAATATCCCCAATTGTGATGTAAATTTTTTATCATTACAAGCTGTCGAGGCAGTTCTGAGCCTTGCCGTCTGTTAATTTACTTCGTAGAACTTTGAGTTTGAACGACCTTCACGAATAGCTAATGTTGGTTTGTCCAATATCCATCGGATTGGGGGTCGCGCGTCGTCATTACCGGGGATTGGGATATCTACAAGATCTGGATCACAATCTGTATCGACGACACAAATTGTAGGAATACCTAAAGTAATACATTCTTTAAGGGCAATAGATTATTCATGTTGATCAGTAATTATCACAATATCGGGTAAATCTGACATATATTGAATACCGCCTAGACATTTTTTTGATTTAAATAGTTATCCCCTCAAAATCGCTGCCTCTTGCTTCGGAAGTCAGTCGAACCCCCCCGTATCTTCTCCATTTTGTAAGTATTGAAACCTACGAAGACGCATTTCTGTGGTAAACCAATTTGTTAACGTACCGCCTAACCATTTTTCATTCACATAATGACATTGAGATCTTGTTGCGGCTGATGCTACCAAATCAGCTACCTGATGTTTCGTACCAATCGTTGGGAATTCCTTTCCCTCCGCTGCTGCATCAAATACCAGATCACAGGCTTCAGATGAAAGACGAGCAGTCTGAGTTAGATCGGGGATATGGACACCCTTCCGTTCTGTAAATATATAAGGTGACATCCTGGGATTCCATTTCTGGGTCTGGTGACCGAAGTGAATTCCTGCTGCCATCATTCCTTCCAAATTGATATTCCGATTTTTCTGTTGCATCTTCCCCTCAGGTATGAAAAACTGTAAATTCGTTTCATTTTAACTAAATTTGATAAATTATTACAATCTGATAATCAAATTTACCGGTTGAAACGCGCAGAAGCATCATTTGGTATCGGGGAATCCCTTACCTCACTTCGAGATTAATATGAGGGAAGGATCGACTCAATCCCGTATGGATGAATAGATTAGGGTCGATAGTTTGCTTCTCTTGGTAACCATATAAGTCAAATTTTGCTTCCCAAGCCGGGTTCTTGCTACTCCCAATTATTGTAAGATGAAATCCTTTTCGTTTATTCACTTCTAGTTGGCAAACGATTTCTGGACTACCTGTTCCAACGGGGACGGCGTCACCGAGAATAACGTTTTCCTTCAATCCTTTTAACCGATCAATTCGACCACGGGGAGCAGCTTTGGCCAATACTCGCGTAGTTTCTTGAAGACTCGCCTCTGATAAAAAACTACTAGTATTAAGGGATGCTTTTGTCATTCCCAATATAATAGGTTCATAGAAAATTGGTCTCTCTAATACACGATTCATCCGTTCCGCCTGTGATAACTCCACAAGCTCTCCGGGAGAAAAAACATTGGTTATCCCATCTTCCGATGCTACGACCCTTGATGTCAGTTGCCGAATAATAATTTCTAGATGTTTGTCAGATATTTGTACTCCTTGAGATTCGTAAACTTCCCGAATTTCATTAATTAAAATTAGTTGGCAATATTCCATACTTGTTCCAGCACTTAGGAAGTGGCTCCATAGGTTCCCAATTAATCTTGTAATACCCCGATTCCATCTTCTAAAAAGATCTTCGATTCTTACTGAAATGGAAGCAATGGAGCGAGACTCCGGCAGCTGCTCAACCTTCGGAAGACCCTGAGTGATGTCTCCAGATTTCGACCTATCATACGGTAACGTTATTGATGTATCTCCCTCCCCAATGGTGTCTCCAGATATCTTGTGAGGAGCCGCTCCCCGGGTCGCCAGCAGAGTTTTACCAGTTCTGACTAATAAATAATCTCGGTGAATAGCTACGATCTGACCGGACTGGAGAAATACACCACTTCTACGGAAAAATCGATTTCTACTGATTAGTAGTCCTAGATTAATTAGAAGGATTCCCCGATTGAAATTTTTCGGTGGCGAATGGATTGGCTTTTCCAATAGAAATGTATTTGAAAAAGCATTTGTAGGACATTTTAATGTTAATTTATTTTCATCGATTAGGTACCGATGTCGGTGTCGGCGTTCCGACGTATCTGTGGCATACGTATTTGTCGAATAGTCAATAAAATAATTTATGAAAAAGGAGGCTTCGCCACTCGGCGCCAAATAAGGGGGAGTCGGTAAGTAGGAAATGGCGTATGAAGTCCCTGATAGACCTACCTCTTCAAATTTTAATTGACAACAAGTGAAGCTTGATCTCCCGAATTTAACCAACGTCTCTTTAACATTTAGATTTGGAGACTTTTCTGAAAAAGATTCACATTTGAAACTGAATGAAACGTTTTTCGGACTCTCGGTTGAGCTGACCATACCTGATTCTGAGCAGGGAAAATATTCTTCAACTCTTTTCTCGTAGTTAGTATTGCTTGAATCAGCAGGGAAGTTATTACGATAAAAGTCAAACGGTGACAAAGTTAGGAAAGATGCACCACGCTCTGACACCGAATGAACAGTAACGCCCTGATATTTGAGAACTAAATCATTGCCGTCGTCGAATAGATTGACTTGAGCGAGAAAGGGCTTGTCGACAGACACCGATTTTTGAGAAACCTGACTGACTCCGAGCCTTCTTGCAGGGGGAGACGCCACCAAATTAACCTGAAGAAAAGTACTGAAGAGATTATTAACTCTCACACTAGTGAGAGATAAGTAGTTCTTTTTTGTAGAAAGGGTCTCGTGAAGGTGTCTTCGCCACCCAGCCACTAAAGAAGTTCGAGTTAATTGAGTAGTCGTGTGATTAATCATTTTGATTCTCTCACCATTTTTATGGGAGATATATGGAAAGGTTTGAGCTTTCGTGCGTTTCTGCGTTTTCGGCTTATCGACACGGGAGACTTCTTGCACCAAGGAGTCGCTAGATACGTCGTATTTGACAACTGGTCTTACCGGGACAGAGGTCTTTCTTCTCCCGCAAAGTGTAACCGATTGGAGATAAACCCAATCCTCGGCTTCGATTCCATTAGGAATCATATTACCCGGCTCCATCAGATTAATATTTTGTCTGGGTATATTAGTTGGCCTTTCCGGATTATGAATATATCCAGGTAATACTCTTACCGTGGTACTATTTGCTAATGTCTCTTCGATTCGGATTAGTCCACGTATCTTACTATTAATAGTATCAGTTATTCGCGCGCCTTCTTCTACAATAGTATTGTCTGTTACCAAAATAGATGATGGGGATTCATTTATGGTATGAGACTCCTCGGGAATTAGGAAGGAATTACCTCCTCCAACTACTCTATACCACGAGCCGTAAGTCATTTTTTCCGCCTTACCGTCAGAAGCGAATGTCTTCTTATCAATAGATTCAACTTCTATGGTGCCATATCTCAAAATCCCCGAAGTACCAGTTTGATACTCAAATTTGTCGTAGATGGCGAATATCTCATTTTCAGCCAAAATAATGTTTAATTGAACATCAATATTTACAAAATAGGGTTCGTCGAGATTTACCTGTTGCTTTTCCAACAGTAGAGAAACGGATTCAGTTTTCTCGGACCGCTCCGCTTCGATATTAGATAAAATATAGTTAGATATTGGAGGTTTTGACCAACTTGAAAAACATTTTGGATCGAGTCCAAATTCTCGGATGCTTTTTTGCGAACCTTCCCGGTTGGCGGCATCAATTTTTCCTTCACCAATTGCTTCAAAAGAATCGCACCCCCTTTCGATAGAGTTGAGTCTGATACCGACTCTATCCTGATCTTTATGAAACAAATAGCTTTCGTCAGATTCGCCATAAGCTCCCGAAAGAATCCGGATATGGCCCGCCTCGCGTACGATACGAACGGGATTGCTTGTGCAATCGCGTACATGCCACACAAATTTACTCCAATGAATTTCTCCCCCTAAATTTGGATAGATAGCTTTTCGGATACGTTCCTTGAGGGGAAACTCTTCGGCTCGTACTTCCGCGACGATTTGCTGTGCCTCAACATACTGACCGCTTCGAATCATAAGTAGACTTCGAGCTGGCACGACAAAATTATGTATATTGCCACAACTCGTAATAACAACAGATGGATCATTTCGACACATCCAAGCAGGATGCCCATGTCGCGTACGTGTGGGGTAAACAAGCCTCCCATCGGAATTAATAAGTCCATTAAACGGAATTCGTACGTATTCTGCGATATCTCCCGTAAATACCCCACCTGTATGAAAAGTTCTTGATGTTAATTGAGTTCCCGGTTCCCCGATGGATTGACCCGCAATGATACCAACGGCTTCCCCCAATTCCACTAAATCGTACTGAGCAAGACTCCGACCGTGACACAACTGACAAATCCGGAAAATGCTTTTACGTGTCAAGGGAGATCTCACATATATTGGCTGCGTCGATACTGCTGAGTTACTAGCCAGGCCATCACTGATATCTTGATTACGGGTGGCAATACATCTGACATCCCGGTAGACATTATCTGCCAGCACACGTCCAACCAATTTTTGATATGATATTGTCCTAATAGATTCTTTTCGTTTCTCTCCGATGATACTAAGCGAAGCAATGCTTTTGGTCGTTTCGCAATCTTTCTTACGCACAGCGATGTGTTGAACCACTTCAACGAGTCTGCGTGTCAGGTATCCAGCATCGGAGGTTCGAACGGCGGTATCCACAACGCCCTTGCGGGCACCGTAGCAAGAAATTATATATTCCGTCAGGGATAGGCCTTCGCGGAGATTTCTTCGAATGGGTAGATCAATTACTTGTCCCCGGGGATCTGACATCAATCCCCTCATACCAAGCAACTGATGGACTTGAGATATACTTCCCCGAGCCCCCGAAAAAGACATCATGTGGACTGGATTTAAAGGATCGATCATCTTGAAACTTGGATTCATTTCCCGTTTCGAACATTCGCTTGTGGCGTACCAAGCTTCAATTGATTGACGTAACTTCTCCACGGCATGCAGGCTACCGTAACGATAATGCTGCTCGGACACGTAACCTTATTTCTCAGCGTCTTGTACAAGCCATCCTCTAGATGGTACTGCTAGGAGGTCGTCGATGCCCAGTGAGACAGATGCTTTTGTAGCTTGCTGAAAACCCAAAATCTTAACTTGATCCGAAATATTTGTTGTAGATGCAATTCCGAAACAAACGACTAACTTGCCGATAAGTCGCCTCATCGCAACTCTATCCATTGTTTTATTGCAGAACGGTAATTCAGTTTGATTCGTCATTATAGAAACCTCAACTTATATATCTTTTTATCTTGTGGTCTTTATTAATCAATAATTTGAATTTAAGTGATTTATTAATTATTTATTAAATATAGATATATATTTATATTTAAAAGATTTTTCATTTTTCATTATTGCGGCTAGATGTGGGCGTTTCGTCTTGTGTCATCACATCTAATGCGGACGAAGTGAGGTGGCACACGAAGAAGCCTTCGACACACCTTGCATCGCTTCCTTTAATTGTTGATTGAACAAAATGCGACCAGCCGTGGTAAGTACATGTATACTTAAGAGATACCCCTTTTTACACTTTCTAATCTGGTAATTGTCGTAAGAGTGAAGAGAGGTTCCCAAGGATTCATATTGAGATTCAATAGGTAATTCACGAATTTTCGAACTAATCATTTCCAAATTAATTTCCCATCGAAGCCATAAAAAACTACAGAAATCAATTTGATTTGATTCCTTGGCCCTGAGTATGTCGTGGTAATTACCGAAACTGGGTATTCCGGCATAGTAGACGTCGCCTCCTCCCGCGGAAACGGGGTGTCTGTTTCCATAAATTCCTTGCTTATTCTCAATTGTTAGTAAATAAAGGCCGAGAAGCATGTCTTGACTCGGGACAGATACGGAATCGCCCGTAGCAGGGGATAACAAATTTATGTGTGAAAACATCAGAAGACGAGCTTCAATCTGAGCTTCGAGAGATGGGGGCACATGAACGGCCATCTGATCTCCGTCGAGATCTGCATTAAACCCACCACGAACCAATGGATGCAAGCGAATGGCACGTCCTTCTATTAAGATGGGCTGAAATGCCTGTATACCTAGCCTATGCAGAGTAGGTGCCCGATTCAGTAGTATGGGGTGACCCCGCATAACTTCCCGAAGAACTTCCCATATAATGGGATCTCCTTTACGTATCATACTCTTAGCCGCTCGCAGATTACAGGCGAGATGTCATCCAATCAAGTTACGAATTACAAATACTTGAAAAGGTTCAATTGACATTTCTCGGGGTAATCCACATTGATGTAGTGAAAGAGATGGGCCTACGACAATGACGGAGCGGCCTGAATAGTCGACTCGTTTTCCGAGCAAATTCTCACGAAATCGTCCCTCCTTACCCTCAATAACCTCTGAAAATGACTTGTAGGGTCTATTATTAATATCCCTCATTGGTTGCCCACGTATACCATTATCAATGAGAGCGTCTACAGCTTCTTGAATAAGTCTTTTCTGACAAACGATTAATCCCTCCGGCGTGAATTCACTGCCCGATAAGAATTCGACAGGAGTATTATTCCGGTAAATTACCTTTCTGTAAAGCTCGTTAAGGTCGGAAGTAACTAATTCACCTTCATACGATTCAACTATTGGTCTCAATTCAGGTGGAAGAACCGGTAATAGATTTAAAACCATCCATTCTGGTTTTAGGTTCGTTCGTAAAAAGTCCTTTGCTAATTTCATCCGTCTGACCAGAAGATCTTTTCTCCTTTGAATCGTTCGATCTTCCCATTCATTCCCGACAGGCCTTTGCTTCGCCGACGCCTGCCACTCCAAATATGCGCGATCCATAACACTTTGCAGATCCAAACTAGTTAATCCTTTTTTGACAGCATCCCCCCCGGTGGCGATCTCGTTCCCCTGAAGCGTCTCATAATTTCGAGTAGAGAGGAAAACAGGAAGCATGTTTCTCCAGGATCGATCCTCGTAATTGAACAAACCCCGCAATCTTAATAGGTTGGGCCTTCCGGCCACGGGCCTAGCAAGAAAAAGATTGGGATAGGTGGGGTGGTACCCCCCCCCCCTTAGAATCGGACACGAGTGTTTCCCCTCATCCGGCTCAAATAACTAAGCGTCAATTTGTTTCAATTTGACGTTTTTGAGACTTGGTAACACCGGTCTCATCGAAGATGAAGTAGTTGCTCATTACTCGGGTTTCAACTTGTCTTTTGTTTCTTTCTCGAGTAGTCTCAGATCCCCCGTATTGAGCGATCCGCCGAAGAAGAAGTAGTTTTTCCCTTCCATATTTCTTCCTTAGTTTAGTCGTAGGCTGGAGGTATTTCCCTTGTTCCCGATGCGATCACTTCCCTCTTTGGGTTTCCACTCCACTTCGATGGCTACTAATTCAATCGAATAGAAAAATCGATGCGATGATTAGATTTTCATAACCATATGTAGATAATATTATTTATAAAGTCTTTTCCGAGAAAATAAAATCAAAGGATTGTGTTAAAAAGCAATTGAATTTTATTCTACTAACTGAAATGGAGGTAGTTATTACGAAGCCCAATCGCTGAATTTTTTGGCAAGAATTGACCATGGAGGGGGTCCCCGTTCTGTACGCGGTAGTTTTTATCCCGAGTTAGACAATAATCCTCGATCGACGCGAGGGACATGTCGGTTAGAGGCCTCCCACTTTTGCATGGGATGACAGCTTACAGCCAATCTGTAATGATCGACACATGCAATCGAGTCACACATCGCAATATACTGGGCTTTCTGGTTCTTTAAGAGGTTTGGCAAGTGGATTTGCAATATAACTAGGAATTCGTCTTAAAAACCACACATGGGTTACCGGACACGCTAGTTTAATATATCCCATTCGATATCTTCGAACCCGGGAGTCGGTAAACTCAACCCCGCAATGTTTGCAAAAATTGGAATATTCCTCTCCGTTATCGATAGATCGATAGTTTCCACACGCACAGACACCGCTTTTTATGGGTCCGAGTATCCTTTCACGAAATGAGCCATCTCTCTCTGGTTTATGAGTCTTGTGATGCAACGTGTAAGGTTAATCGACTTGCCCGACGACGTCTCCATTGGGTAACTCTCTCTCAGCCCAGCCACGAATCTGTTCGGGGGAAGCCAGTCCAATCCGAAGCTGTTGATAATTAGTTCGATGAATCGTAATAGAAAAAGTTTTGATTGATTATTCGTGAAAGAAGTTTCAATTAGATATCAAATGTTTTCACTCTGCCTCCCCAAATCTTCTTCAGTTATGAAATCGTGCTCCAGGTTTAAACCCATGCGGCGTAACTCTCGAACTAGCAATCGGAAAGACTCCGGAACGGTATTGGGTTTGTAAACAGGTTTTCCGGTCATAATTGCACTAGGTACTTTGTAACGAGCCTGAATATGATCCGATTTAATTGTAAGCATTTCTTGCGACGTGTAGGACACACCAAAACCCTCTGAAGCCCGGACTTCCATTTCTCCAACCCGTTGTCCCCCTCGTCTGGATCTCCCCTTGAGAGGTTGCTGCGTAACAAGTGCATAAGGTCCGCTGGATCGCGCGTGAATTTTATCGTCGACCTGATGAATCAATTTCATCATATAGGCTTTTCCGGTTGTAACAGGTTGCACGAAGGGATCACCTGTTCGTCCATCGATCAATCGACTCTTTCCGGGGTGATCGGGTTCAAATAACCACGGATTATGAGTACTCGCACTCGCTCTACAAGGTTCTGCAAATACTAGTTTTCTGGAAGCTTCCCGCTCGTATCTCTCATCGGAAGGTATTACACGGTAATGGGTTTCTGGAAACTCCCCGGCTAACCCGAGTAGGCATTCGAAAATCTGTCCCACATTCATTCATGAAGGTACTCCTAAAGGACTTAATATCATGTCGACTGGTGTCCCATCTTGCAAATAAGGCATATCCTTTCTAGGTAATATTTTTGACACGATACCCTTATTTCCATGTCTGCCAGCTATTTTATCACCTACTTGTATCTTACGCCTTTACAATATATAAATATGAATGACTTCTGAGTCGTTCGAGGTATCGTCTTCGGGGTAGACCCACCTGACGTCAGTGACTCGACCTCTTCCACCAATTGGAACTTTCAGACAGCTTTCTCTTGCGTTAACTAGTTGTATACCGGAAATGGCTTGTAATAATCTCCCTTCTGGAGCACGTGACGAATCTGCCCCGTCTTGGGGCGTCAGCTTACCCACCGAAGCATCTCCAGCCTCTACCCAAGATCCCGATTCTACGAGCCCGTTATCGTCTAGGTGTCGAAGTGTATGACTATCCAATTGAGGTATTTGCTTGGTAACCCTTTCAGGACCCTGATTTGTTACGCAGACTTCAACTTCGTGTCTTTCAACGTGAAAAGATGTGGAGATGTCTTCGTATATTGGGCGTTCACTAATCAACACCGCGTCTTCGAAGTTGTATCCTTCCCACGGCATGTAGGCTACCAGGATATTTTTACCTGAAGCTGATTCCCCCCTAGCGGTTGCTGCCCCATCCGCGATTACTTCTCCGCGTCTCGGTAATTCTCCCGCCGAAGCCGTAGACTTCTGGTGCACACAGGTATTGCTGTTGGAACGCTCATATATTTTTAATTTACTTTTCGTGACACGTAAAACCACAGCATTTCCTGGCGCTTCGTCAATTGATAATAGTTCAATTCTGTTGCCGTCGATGTATCGGATTTATCCTTCTCGTTCAGATACAACTACACTTCCCGAATCTGAAGCTACTTAACTTTCTAACCCAGTCCCTACGAAGCATCTTTCGGGGTTAACTAGTGGAACTGCCTGACGTTGCATGGTAGAACCCGTTAAGGCGCAGTTCGCATCATTATGCTCAATGAATGGAATGAGAGAAGCCCCGACAGGGAAATAATGTAACGGATGAATGCTTCGGAAATCAACTTGTTCCCAAAGAACGCTGAGGAATTCTTGTTGATATCGAACCGGTATAAGTTCCTTCTCGCTAGTTCTCCATTGGGATATCGATGAATTTTCAGTCGCTATTCGGTAGTAATCATCTTCAGTGGGAGATAAATCGATTAATTGCTCCTTTTCAGATGATTCCGAAATTTTAAGGTACGAGCTTTGCAAAGATCTGGAATTGCTAACTTCTGCCTGAATAGCTAGTGACGAGATAAGACCGGCATTCATGCCTTCCGATGTTTCAATCGGACAGATACGGCCATAATGACTAAAATGAATATCTCTAGCTTGAAAACTGGCGGTTCGCCGCGTCAACCCCCCAGGACCTACAGAGCTTAATCTTCGCTTATGAACCATTTCCGATAATGGGTTGATTTGGTCTAGAAATTGTGATAAGGGGTGTGATCCAAAAAACTCTTTGAATGTTGCTACTACTGGTGCAGGCGTCACCAATCCCCGGGGCGTTATCGCGCGTTTGCGCCTAACGGCCCTAGATATATTTTGTCGAATCGAATTTTCCAAACGGTTTAGGGCTAATTTCAATTGTTCCTGAGGCAAATCCGCTACAGATCGGACACGTCGATTTTTCAGGTGATCTATGTCGTCGAGGTCTCCCATTCCGTAGCTTATTTCTATCGAGTGATCTGCGGCTGCTAATACGTCTTGGGGTGGCAGAAAATGTTCCGTTTCGGGTACATCAAGAGTTAGTTTGATGTTTAGGTTTCGTCGGCCAATCCGCCCTGACTCACATCTATGCTGAGAAAACCTCTTCTATAATTCCTTGAATATAGATTCTGAAAATGAGATATCCGCATCTGTAGCGGAGTATAAGTGTTTGTAAAGTTCTGCTGCAGCATCCTCCGACGATTCGACGGCCCCTTCTTGTTTCTTCAACATATTTGGAAAAATCTTGGGGTAACGAACATTTTGCAAGATATCTCCTTTGCTTAACCCCATAGCAATTAATAAGATCAAGATAGATATTTTCTTCTTCTTGCTAATACGAACCCAAATTTTTTCCTTTCTATCCATTTCTGGTTTGAATCTCCCTCCCCGATCCGAAATTACGGTGCTAGTATATGTGGAAATTCCTTTCTGATCCGATTCTCGATTGTAGTAAATACCGGGACTTCTCAAGATTTGATTGACTAAAACTCTGGCAACTCCATTGATAATAGACGTCCCTTTAGAATTCATCCGAGGAATAGATCCGGGCCGCACGTCTTCTTCTTGTACCACTCTATCTTCGCCACGAGTCAATTAAACTGGTACATATGGATCAGATGAGTATGTGACACATTGATACGCGGCATCTCTCTCTCCGACTGAAGGTTGCGTCAATTGGTACTGTCCACTGATAGATCAGAATTCGACTTCCTTATCTGTGTCTTCAATTTTCGGAAAATTTTCAAGTTCTTCAAGCAATCTTTCATGAACGAATCGATTAAACCCTTCAAATTGAATTTGTGCAAGTTCCGGTAGTACGGGCATATTTCTATTTCCTCCCAATAAAGTGGTAAATTGAGACTCATCCTCAATTGAGGATATATCCATTAGATTTCCGTATTTTCATTTTTCTATGTATGGGGCATCTACGTGTAGGGCGTCGCATCCCGAGCCTCCGAAAAATTTGCAATCAATTTTTTTCTTCCCCCACAATCATTTGAAGATGAATAGTCATGTGACGACGGGTAAACAAAGAAGGTATGGAGAAGGTTACAATTTCTTTGTCGCAATTTTTTTTTGTACCACAAGTTAAATCATTTTCATGAGCTGTAAATAGAAGATATCTGTGCGATCCAGATTTGATAAACCTAATTAGGCAAACCCTTTTTTGTCAAAATTGGTCAGAATACTTAGCATATTCAAAAATCTGGTAATGGTCGGTAAGGAAGAAACCAAGAAACACGTGGCGGTGAGGTAGTTTTATTAATTATATCACATCAGGAATTTCGATTACCAGCGAAAGCTTGAAGAGACAGACGGACGTTACCCCTTCCGTCGGTAGCAATTTTGGTACTGTCAACCATTTAACAGTTCAAATCTACAGGAAGAAGCTATTTACTAAGTAAGATAGGAAAGTTAAAAAAGGAAAGATCGCTGACTCATCGTTGACTCCAAGGCAATTGCTACATAGACTCCAATCAAACTCGTTGTTGGGATTGTAGTTCAATCGGTTAGAGCACCGCCCTGTCAAGGCGGAAGTTGCGGGTTCGAGACCCGTCAATCCCGATGGACCCCGACGAAATGTGCCAGTTCAAAGTTCAATCTGCAGCCTCGGACTTGGGTCGAGCTGGATTCGAACCAGCGTAGGCGTCGCCAGCGGATTTACAGTCCGTCCCCATTAACCACTCGAGCATCGACCCATAAGTTAAAGATGAATACCCCCAGGGGAATTCGAATCCCCGTCGCCTCCGTGAAAGGGAGGCGTCCTAGGCCTCTAGACGATGGGGGCCCGATTACCTTTTAGGAAGGTAATGGTATTATCTATAAATTGTCAATCTGGGAAAAGTGACAGGGAAATAATGAGAGAATCAATTTATTGAACAATCTAAATCGGAATTAGACTAATCATTCAAGTAAATCTTTTATGACATTAAAATGTCATAACTTAATTATAGCGGTTAATCAATTAATCCGAAGCGGAGGCGTCAGGAGTAGATATTTCGCGAAAACGAAGAATTAGGTATCCTCGAGATTTCATTTCATGATATACTACGTAATCGATATTGAAGATTCAACTTCGACATTTTCTTCTCCATTTGATTAACCAAGAATGAAGATTCGGTCGACCCGACTAATTAGGAATAGATGGTTCACAATAGAGTCCGAGAGTTTTTTTCAATGAAACCGCTCGAGCTATTTACCAATTGATGATTTGAACTACCGATACGGAAGTAAATATTCTCGCGTTTCTAGCTACCGCACTTTTTATCCTGATCCCGACAGCTTTTCTACTTATTCTTTACATTCAAACGGCCGCGCAGAATAACTAGTAATCGGTAACTAATTTGACTACCAATTTGTCAACAAATCTTCGTATGCAAGAGCAACTAAGAGGGGGAAACGAAGGGGGCACTATCTGCTCCTCATTGGTAAAATGGAGCGATATGCAAACTATTACTACCGCTCCATACAAAACTTTCACGCTACTCCGGTTGCTGGTAACAACTTACTCCCAACTTAGTGCCCTTTCCTGATTAGCTTTTTTCTGTCAATCGGAATCTATGTATCTTTCTACCGCTTCTTTTTCCTGGCTACCATTTATTACGCATTATTCTCGAATGGAATTGCCCAAAATTGATAGATCAGAAAAGTGATCTATCAATTTTCATTTATTATTGATTTAATCTTGCTTCTTACAAAGCTGGTTTCTACCCAATGACTAAATATTAGGTATTTGGCTAGAGCATTCGAATAGACTTTTTTGTATACCTCTTCAAAAAGGATGAATCAACTCAGACAAACCAAGCGAAACTAAGTGAGGTATCCGAGCCGAAGGTATAATTCCAAGTGTAGATCGGGTATATATTCATTCCCCGTTTTTCATTCCGGGCAGATTCGTAACATCAGATGAAGCAATTAAAATTTGAGTTAACGAAAGGATGAGCTAACGACAACCGAGATAGCTTCTCCCCGGTAGTAACGAGAAGAATCAGTCTATTAGATTACTCAATTGATCCAATTTGTTATTTCATTTTCTGTTTTGAAATGACAAGTAAAAGAAGGAATTCGGGTTAATTAAAACTCCCCGAGATATTTGCTTCCTTTTTCATGAAATTCACTTTTTTATCTCCAGCCTCCTCCTTTTTCGTAGCAAGGTTTTTTAGACGTACCCGGGTGTATGATTACTACTAGGAAATATCGATCTGAAGATATTTGTATATTTCCGCCCACGATGTATTCAGCAAGCTACAGTATATTGAATGGGAAAAAACAGGTAGAAACTATCAATTTATTTAAAATATTTGGTTAATGTTTTCCCCGACCCAATGTCACGCCAATAAATTTACAGAATTAATGGGTAACAATGATTACGCCACGGACAGAGGCAGAGGAACGAAATCCAATAAGAAATGGCTGCACCGCACTTCTTTACTCAGAAACGAAATTTGAAATGGGGAAGCACAAATCGGTGGCCTCGCCACGACGACGTGTATCCCCCAAATCAGACTAGTGAAAGCCCGGTTAACCGTTTGTTACAACCCGCTTCTTCCCCGAACTACAAGTGAGAGGGAAGATGTAGAAATCACCGTCGGGGCAGCCCAAGCTATAGTAACTAAGTCCGTAGTTGCAATTCCTATCTATTTACTCTCTCGATTTTGACTAATTATTAATTATTTATAAGTTCAAATACAATGTAAAGCTTGGAAAAGGTAAAGCTTGGAGAAGCTTGAAGCGTGTTGCCGGCGAGGAGCAGATGCCTGCTTGATGGGATACTCCAATAACACAAGAGACTGTGTCTGCAAAAACATTTACTTTTTTAATGGTACCGGTTTACGTTTCCCTCTTCAGAGATTTTGGTGATTTGGTTTTTATGGTTACCAACTAATGATATACTGAATTGGGATTGTTTATGCGTGGACGCATCGAGACACATGAAATGTGATAGGCTATAACAGGCTATAGAGCACCTCAATCTGTATCCGATTTAGGCGCAACAAACAATCCCCGGAACTACCTAAATTAATAAATTCAAGTAAACTAAATAGATCTAGTTTTTCACCTTTACATACATGAAGGTTTCGTCGTTAGGCGACACCCAGATTCGAACTGGGGGATTAAGGATTTGCAGTCCTCCGTCTTACCGCTTGACCATATCGCCCCTTGCTGACTATCCGCGAACAACCCCGATCCGGGTACAGATGAAAACACTGATCCGATTCGGATTGTTCGGTAGCAAGTAACTAACGTATGTGACAAGTATGTCACCGACATCTAGCGTTTCTATCGGTAATAAGTATACTACCCATCGGAAAAATTAGCAAGCAACTGGCCCCCCCCCCCTGCATATCAACTGCGACATGCATTTGCTAAGGGCTACCTCGACAAAATTGTCTCGTCTTAAGATTTCATTCTATTCAAACGAAAGAAACGAAATTTTGAAAGAGAAATCGTTGGATTGGTCTTCCTTCCCAACTGGTTTTCAATTTTTCACCTAGAAGTTAAAGTTGTCTTTCTAGTTATTATTTCCCCACTGACTTTTCTTCCTCCGACTATTTGCTTATCTCTTAGTTTTCCATCGGAAAAACTAGATAATTTCATATAAGTTTTTATGCATATATGTTTATATGATGTGACCTACTTGTTTTACGTGGGATAGGCGGATAGCGGGAATCGAACCCGCGTCATCTCCTTGGCAAGGAGATATTTTACCATTCAACTATATCCGCATAATCTGCCACATCATTTTAGCGATGTAACGAGTTCCTATTAGTTAAGAAACTCGCTTACGTATTTAGTTTATACGTGGAAAATTCAATTTATTGGGGGGGCCTAACTTAATTATTCCCTAATTAATTTGAAATTATTATTTAAGCCCCTTCCTGAAAACTTATACGGGTGGAAATCTCCCTCATTTGGCGTCTCCACCCGTAACGGCGAATTACGAGAGGAGGAACCGAAGCAACAAATTTCTAAGAAATCAAAGAGTTGGGTATACCTACCGAAAAAACTGATCCGATCCATAATGAAGCCCCTGAGAAGACAATATTTTTGTTGTTGGACCAGCCACCCGGGGATGCAAACGCAACGGGCACACCTATAACTAGTAGGAATGAGATAGCAATTAATCCAAATAAAGCCAATTGGAACGCGATAGTCATAATTCTGATTGTTTCCACATAGTGAATAGGTTGTTCGTACCATCCAATCCTCATCCGACGGAACTCTCTCCTCGCCCCGACTTACTTCGTCTACTTTGTCGACGGGGCACTAATACCTCCCCCTCTTTGGTACCAACTACCTAAAATTTCACAAGGTTCTTGTTGAGTAATAATTAGTTGGAATTCCGACACTCGGGATGATTACCTGTAACAACTCCACGGTCGGAATTAATTCTATCCTGCATAGAAATATTTCAATAAAAAAAAGGATATCTATCAAAATCTATGGTAGATATTGAAAACCTTCTTCTCTACTACCAGAAGTGTCTAGAAGACGTGATTGACACCTCCGAATATCGGGTGAAATCTAAGCTTAGCCGGGAGAGATGGCCGAGCGGTTTAAGGCTCCAGTCTTGAAAACTGGCGTGGCAGTAAGATGCCACCGAGGGTTCGAATCCCTCTCTCTCCTACTATTTCTATCGAAAAAATCTTGGACAGAAGGGGTAACAGTTATTACTAGTCTTATGAACTTATGAGATTTTTTCTTCCTCTATTACACTGAAGAGAACTTGGTATCATCTATTACCAGATAGTGAAGTGACATCTATCTATCTATTCGAATAGATAGATAGATAGATAGATGGAGTTTACCTGGATGTAATGAGCCCGGCACTGACGTGAAGACGTAGATTGATTAGTCATCGGTCTGCTAGCAAAAAGAAGGGAAGCGAGGATTCCTATTTCTTCAAAATCATCTTAACATATTTTTTTTATTTCCAAGTTTTAATTAAGGGGTGTCATGGAAAGAACGGGTTCGGTATCGCGGTCAATTCCTTTTTCAAACCCGGCTGCGGCTGCGCGAGCCCTACCCGCATGCCATAGGTGACCCACGAAGAAAAAGAATCCCAGGACGAAGTGGGAGGTTGCTAACCAACTCCGGGGAGATACATAGTTCACGGCGTTGATCTCGGTCGCTACTCCACCCACAGAGTTTAGAGAACCCAGAGGAGCATGAGTCATATACTCCGCGGATCGTCGCTCCTGCCACGGTTGTATATCCCTCTTCAACTTACTAAGATCTAAACCGTTGGGACCCCTTAGGGGCTCCAACCAAGGGGCGCGGAGGTCCCAGAAGCGCATGGTTTCGCCTCCGAAAATAATTTCTCCCGTGGGGGAACGCATCAGGTATTTACCCAACCCAGTAGGTCCTTGAGCGGAACCTATGTTGGCCCCGAGACGTTGGTCCCTTACAAGAAAGGTAAAAGCTTGGGCCTGAGAAGCTTCCGGACCGGTGGGACCATAAAACTCGCTGGGATATGCTGTGTTGTTAAACCAGACGAAGCAGCAGGCAGTTAAACCAAAAATGGAAAGGGCCCCCAAACTGTAGGACGGGTAAGCTTCTCCGGACCATACGAAAGCGCGACGAGCCCAGGCAGATGGTTTCGTTAATATGTGCCAAATTCCACCGAAAAGGCAAATGGATCCCAGCCATACATGTCCTCCGATGATATCTTCCAGATTATCCACGCTAGCAATCCATCCTTCTCCCCCAAAAGGAGATTTCAGTAGGTAGCCAAAGATAATATTAGGACTTAGGGTAAGACTTGTAATCTCTCTTACATCCCCACCCCCGGGTGCCCATGTGTCATACAACCCCCCAAAATAGAGTGCCTTGAAAACTAAGAGAAAAGCTCCAATACTTAGTAGTATTAAATGAATACCAAGGATTGTGGTCATCTTATTTTTATCTTTCCAAGTATAACCGAAAAAAGGAAAGGATTCCTCTAAAGTTTCGGGTCCAATCAGGGCATGATATATACCCCCGAATCCCAAAACTGCAGAGGAAATCAAATGGAGTACTCCGGAAACGAAATAAGGAAAGGTATCGGATACCTCCCCTCCGGGACCCACCCCCCAACCTAGAGTGGCTAGGTGGGGAAGTAAGATTAATCCCTGCTCATACATAGGCTTCTCCGATACGAAGTGAGCCACTTCAAACAAATTCATAGCTCCGGCCCAAAAGACAATCAGGCCAGCATGAGCTACGTGGGCACCAAGCAATTTACCAGACAGATTAATTAGTCGGGCGTTGCCAGCCCACCAAGCGAAACCTGTGGTTTCCTGGTCGCGGCCACCCAGCGAGAGGGTTCCATTAAAGAGCGTTTCCACGGGGTAAAACCTCCTCGGGAAATACAAGGTTTTCGTGAGGCTGATCCTGAGCTGCCATCCAGGCACGGATACCCTCGTTTAGTAAGATATTTTTCGTATAAAAAGTCTCAAACTCGGGATCTTCTGCTGCCCGAATTTCTTGGGAGACGAAGTCGTACGCACGTAAATTCAGGGCGAGACCAACTACTCCAATAGCACTCATCCATAAACCTGTCACTGGCACAAATAACATGAAGAAGTGTAACCAACGTTTGTTGGAGAAAGCAACACCGAATATTTGGGACCAGAAACGATTCGCGGTTACCATTGAATAAGTTTCCTCAGACTGAGTCGGATTGAACGCGCGGAATGTGTTTGCTCCATCACCGTCTTCAAATAGAGTATTTTCGACTGTGGCACCGTGGATGGCGCATAAGAGGGCCGCGCCGAGGACTCCCGCAACCCCCATCATATGAAATGGATTCAGGGTCCAATTATGAAAACCTTGAAAAAATAGAATGAATCGGAAGATGGCGGCTACGCCGAAGCTGGGTGCGAAGAACCAGCCGGATTGCCCCAAAGGGTAGACCAAAAATACGGAGACAAAAACCGCAATTGGGGCGGAGAAAGCTATTGCGTTGTAGGGGCGTAGTTGCACGGACCTTGCAAGTTCGAATTGGCGTAACATAAAACCTATTAGAGCGAAGGAGCCGTGGAGAGCGACGAAGGTCCATAAACCTCCCAATTGGCACCAACGGGTGAAATCTCCCTGTGCTTCGGGGCCCCACAGAAGGAGCAAGGAGTGGGCCAAACTGTTAGCGGGAGTAGAAACCGCGGCAGTCAGAAAGTTGCATCCCTCCAGGTAGGAACTAGCTAATCCATGGGTGTACCATGAAGTGACAAAGGTTGTACCCGTGAACCAGCCGCCCAAAGCAAAGTAAGCGGTAGGGAACAGTAGTAGGCCGGACCAACCCACGAAGACGAAACGATCTCTCCTGAGCCAGTCGTCCATACTATCAAATAAATCTTTCGGCTCCTTGGAAGATTTTCCAATGGCAATGGTCATAGTCATTCCCTCACTCAGCTCCTCAAACCATTTTTGGGTTCCCCTATTTCTCTTTTTCAAGCCGCGACGCGGTGTAGTTCCGTCCCTTCGCGGTGAGATGAGATTGGGCCACTATAATGTTGGTCCACCTCAGAAGTCATTTATCGAAGCAGCGTACTCCCGGGAGTTATTACAGGAAAATGAGACTGATAGATTTTTCAACCTCAGTCAGAAATTTGGGATTTCCTGACCCCTTCATCATCTTTTTGCCTCGCTTCTAGTTTTCCCCTCTCTTTTTTTTCTCCATCACTTACTTGATCTCGAGCTGATCCCGTTTGTTACGTAGTTTTTCGAGCAGTGGGTAGACCTTTCTTTTCTCCCGAGACTTTGTTAGCCACTCAGCCGCATTGGAGGTACCTTGGGAATCCGACCTAGCAGAAGACGAAGTCGTCTCCACGAATCTCTGAAGGGGGAAATACTGGAGCGGTGTGAGGAGCTTACCCACATATATCTGTAATATCTGTATATATGTGTGTGTGGTACCCATCCCCTTTTCAAAATTATTTCGGTAACTATTTTACCAATCCCCAGTAAAAATTGGAAGCCTTTTTATTTGATCCCAAATAGCGGTGATAATGGCATGCCGTGGTTTAACCCCGAGCGGGGGATATGCCAGAAAATTGAACATTGAACGAAGTAATTTGCTTCTCGTCTCAAACCCCAACGGCGAAATCGTCTCCATGGATTTATCGGGAGAATATGATAAATAAGAGTGCTAAAGACTCGAATAACTCCTGCTAGTTACGGGAAATTATCTACATAAACAGGAAGAAGTTTGCCACGTAATTTTCCTTCTCTTTCATTCAAATTGAAATTTATATGTAGATATAGTTATGTAGATATAGTTATATACATATATATATATATATATATATATATATTGATATTGAGAATTAATATTCAATTCCTGAGGTGAGAGTAACAAAAAAGGTTCCGGCATCAGAAATTATATCCACTTGATTTTATCATATCGTAGGAGGCGACACGTTATTCGGTGTAACGAAACAATTTGACTAAAAAATTGAAATTGGAGGCAATTATTTCAAATTTCGCACCAAGTTCTGTTTCTACAAAGTTGTAACTTTTCCATCTATTATAAATGGTTTAAAATACAACTTCTCCTTGCATCGAGGCTATGCGTACGGACCCGGGCGTTTCCGTGAAGCTGAGACAGCTCCCCGATCCTTGGATTTCGTACGGCTTCTCGGTTAGCCCCTTGTCGGATTTGAACCGACGACTTACGCCTTACCATGGCGTCACTCTACCGCTGAGTTAAGGGGGCCTCAAATCATGAATAATTTTGCGTCGAGTTCTGTTGGGCACACCGCTAGTTTTTGCACCACCTCTCCCGCTTATTCCTCGCAATACGCAATATTGGAACTTGATTAAACAGAGAAGACCGTTTCTAATCCGAGGAGGAAGTAGCTACGTTCCTGAATTACACATCTATATCTGGATATAAACCTATAACCCTATCTATCTATAGATAGATTTATGTCCCATTGAACAGAGAAGCTCGGAAAATAAGGTAGAGAAGAAAATTACTAATTAGTTAATTTTTACCCTGTCGCGTGACGTCAAGTAATCCCAATCTAATAATTGATAGAAAGACTTGAAGTTTATTAATATTCGCGCTGGGAAGATAGAAACCTGATCCGTTGGTGAAACGTGAAAAATAAATTAGTATCGCGGCGAAGACCCAGCACCGTACTATTCCACCGACGCAGTTAAACAGTTGATTGTTTACTTTGCGGGGACAGGATTTGAACCTGTGACCTCAAGGTTATGAGCCTTGCGAGCTACCAAGCTGCTCTACCCCGCTTAGTTAATGCCTTCAATGTAATTATTATACATCTCTTGAATAATTACATTGAATATAAGTGGAAGGAACTATCTAATTCGTAGGATTATACATCATTCGTGATATAAATAGGTAAAAACTTTTATTACCAACTTGATTTGGATACTCCGGGCAGCACACAGGTGTGTGCCATTTCGCGAAGTACGTGTCTAGATAAGCCAAAGTCTCGGTAATTGGATCTGGGTCGTCCGGTTAGGGAACACCGGTTACGGAGACGAACAGGTGCACTATTACGCGGCAGAGATTGCAACTTTTTGGAAATAGTTAATTTACCCTGAATTGATAAACTGCTTTTAATCTGTCTTTTCAAAGATTGGCGAATGACTTCATATCTCTTCACCAATTTTTTCTTCTTCTTTTCCTTCTCAATGAGACTTTTTTTTGCCATAATTGATGAATCAGTAAGCAGGATTGGATTACTACTCTAAAACAAATTGAACTCGCAACCAAATATTTATTTACCAATAACTAGAAAAGGAAGAATAAATATCTATTTCTAATTATTGATAAATGGATAGCCGGTCTCGAAATCAACTCCGACGTGGAAAATGATGGGAAGGCAAACTTGATACGGAAGCAGACAATCTGGTAGTCAACCGAAATAAGCAACCGGAAAAAAAAACTAGCCAAATTTACCCGATGTAGATGCTATTAGAAAAGCTGCGTAGGTAAATACGTAACCCACGGAAAAGTGGGCTAGTCCCACCAGTCTTGCTTGAACGATAGAGAGGGCAACCGGTTTATCTTTCCAGCGTATCACATTTGCTAGGGGTGTTCGCTCATGGGCCCAAGCTAGAGTTTCGATGAGTTCTTGCCAGTAACCGCGCCAAGAAATTGGAAACATAAATCCAGTAGCCCACACGAGATGTCCAAATAAGAACATCCATGCCCATACAGATAAACTGTTCATACCGAAGGGATTATAACCATTAATAAGTTGCGAGGAGTTCAGCCACAGGTAATCCCTCAACCATCCCATTAAATACGTAGAAGATTCGTTGAATTGAGCAGCATTCCCTTGCCACAAGGTGATGTGTTTCCAGTGCCAGTAGAAGGTGACCCATCCAATAGTGTTCAGCATCCAAAAAACGGCTAAATAAAAGGCATCCCAAGCTGAGATGTCGCAGGTGCCGCCTCGGCCGGGACCATCGCAGGGAAAACTATAACCAAATTCTTTTTTATCCGGCATCAACTTTGAACCGCGCGCGTCTAATGCGCCTTTCACTAAAATCAGTGTAGTCGTATGTAAGCCCAAAGCGATGGCATGGTGAACCAAGAAATCCCCGGGCCCAATCGTTAAGAATAGCGAATTGCTGCTGTTATTAATAGCATCCAACCAGCCGGGTAACCACAAGCCCCGACCAGCATTACTTGCCGGACTACCTGCCGAGGATAGAAGCACATCGAAACCATACAAAGTTTTACCATGAGTAGATTGAATCCATTGAGCAAATACAGGTTCAATAAGAATCTGTTTTTCCGGAGTCCCGAAGGCTAGCATCACGTCGTTGTGGACATAGAGCCCCAGCGTGTGGAACCCCAGGAATAAACTAGCCCAACTTAAGTGAGCTATTATTGCTTCTTTGTGTTCCAACATTCTTGCTAAGACATTATCTTCATTTTGTTCAGGATCATAATCCCTAATAAGGAATATAGCTCCGTGTGCAAAGGCTCCTGCCATGATAAACCCGGCGATATATTGGTGGTGGGTGTATAGCGCGGCTTGAGTCGTATAATCCTGTGCTATAAAGGCATAAGCAGGTAGGGAATACATGTGTTGCGCAACTAACGAAGTGACGACCCCTAAAGCAGCTAAAGCGAGTCCCAATTGAAAATGGAGGGAATTATTGACCGCATCGTAAAGTCCTTTGTGTCCACGGCCCAACTTACCTCCCGGAGGGATATGGGCCTCCAAAATCTCTTTCATACTGTGTCCAATCCCAGAGTTAGTCCTGTACGTGTGGCCGGCAATTATAAACACGACGGCAATGGCTAAGTGGTGATGAGCAATATCAGTTAGCCACAAACTTTGAGTCTGTGGATGAAATCCGCCCAAAAATGTTGGAATAGCTGTTCCTGCCCCTTGGGTACTATCAAACAAATGGCTACTGGAATCGGGATTTTGCGCGTAAACACTCCACTGACCCCGGAAGAACGGTCCCAATCCCTGAGGATGCGGGGTGGCAGTCAATAAATCACCCCATCTGACATGTCCGCCCCTCGCTTCGGGAATAGCTACGTGGACTAAATGTCCCGACCAAGCCAAAGAGCTCACCCCGAAGAGTCCCGAAAGGTGGTGATTAAGCCGGGATTCTGCATTTTTGAACCAAGAAATGCTTGGTTTCCATTTAGGTTGCAGATGTAACCAGCTAGCTAGTAAGAACGAAGCAGAAATAGCTAGCAGGAAGATAGCTCCGGTGTAGAGATCTTGGTTATTGCGTAGACCAATAGTGTACCACCACTGGTACACACCGGAGTAGGCAATATTGACTGGACCCGCAGCCCCTCCTCGAGTGTAGGCTTCGACAGCTGGTTGACCAAAATGAGGATCCCAAATGGCATGAGCAATTGGTCTCACGTGTAACGGGTCCCGCACCCATGCCTCGAAATTGCCCTGCCAAGCCACGTGGAACAAATTTCCAGAGGTCCATAGAAAGATGATAGCTAATTGACCAGAATGAGATGCAAATATTTTCTGGTAGAGACGTTCCTCGGTAGTGTCGTCGTGACTCTCGAAGTCGTGAGCAGTGGCTATACCAAACCAGATACGACGAGTAGTCGGGTCTTGGGATAGACCCCGGCTGAACTGTGGAAATCTTGATGCCGTAATGTTTCTCAAATCCTCCTAGCCATTATCCCACTGCAATGATTCTCGCCAGGAAGAACGCCCACGTCGTGGCGATTCCACCCAGAAGGTAGTGAGTTACCCCCACGGCACGTCCCTGTATAATACTTAGGGCCCTAGGTTGGGTGACGGGAGCAACTTTTAATTTGTTATGAGCCCAAACAATGGATTCAATAAGTTCTTGCCAGTATCCGCGACCACTAAATAGAAACATCAGACTGAAAGCCCAAACAAAGTGAGCCCCCAGGAATAGAAGACCATACGCAGATAACGAAGAACCATATGATTGGATGACTTGGGAAGCCTGTGCCCACGGGAAATCTCGTAACCATCCATTAATCGTTGTTGAACTTTGTGCGAAGTTTCCCCCAGTGATGTGGCTTACCACCCCCTGTTCGCCTACACTGCCCCAAACATCGGATTGCATCTTCCAGCTAAAGTGAAATATAACTACTGAAATCGAGTTGTACATCCGGAATAAACCTAAGAAGACGTGATCCCAAGCAGATACTTGGCAGGTACCTCCTCTGCCAGGACCGTCGCAGGGAAAGCGAAAACCAAGATTTGCTTTGTCGGGTATTAGTCGAGAGCTACGTGCAAATAAAACACCTTTTAGTAATATTAATACGGTAACATGAATCGTGAATGCATGGATATGGTGTACCAGAAAATCTGCGGTACCTAATGGAATTGGGGCCATGGCAACTTTGCCGGCTACAGCGACTAAGTCGCCGCCACCCCAGGTTAAGCTAGTACCCGACGCCGCATTAGGCGCGGTTGATACGGGAGCCAAGGCGTGGGTATTCTGCACCCACTGAGCAAATATCGGTTGCAATTGAATAGCAGTATCCGAAAACATATCTTGGGGACGCCCCAAGGCACTCATGGTATCATTATGGATGTATAGACCGAAGCTATGAAAACCTAGGAAGATGCAGACCCAGTTGAGATGTGAAATTATTGCATCGCGGTGCCGAATAACGCGATCCAACAGATTGTTGTATTGAGTAGTTGGATCGTAATCCCTTACCATAAAAATAGCCGCGTGTGCAGCTGCGCCAACTACTAAAAACCCCCCTATCCACATATGATGTGTAAACAGGGAAAGTTGTGTGGCATAATCGGTGGCCAAATAAGGATACGGGGGCATCGCATACATGTGATGGGATACAATAATTGTTAAAGAACCTAGCATGGCAAGATTGATTGCTAATTGAGCATGCCACGAACTCGTTAGAATTTCGTAGAGACCTTTGTGGCCTTCACCCGTGAAAGGGCCTTTATGAGCTTCCAAGATTTCTTTCGTGCTATGTCCGATACCCCAGTTGGTTCTGTACATGTGACCAGCTACCAAGAAGAGGACGGCAATGGCTAAGTGGTGATGTACGGTATCGGTTAGCCACAAACCTCCCGTTACCGGGTTCAACCCCCCGCGGAAAGTCAGAAAATCTGCGTATTCTGACCAGTCGAGGGTAAAAAACGGGATTAGTCCTTTGGCAAAACTCGGAAATGCTTGGGCCATAAGATCACGATTAAGAATGAATTCGTGAGGAAGGGGTATTTCTTTAGGATCAACCCCCGCATCTAATAGTTGATTAATTGGCAATGAAACATGTATCTGATGTCCCGCCCACGCTAGAGATCCCAACCCCAGTAGACCCGCCAAATGGTGATTCAGCATCGATTCAACATTCTGAAACCAAGCTAGTTTCGGGGCAGCTTTGTGGTAGTGAAACCAACCGGCGAAAAACATCAACCCGGCACAAATTAAAGCACCCACAGCTGTGCAATAGAGCTGTAATTCACTAGTTATTCCGGAAGCTCGCCAAAGTTGGAAAAACCCAGACGTTATCTGTACACCCTGAAACCCTCCACCTACATCTCCATTGAGTATCTCTTGACCCACTATTGGCCAAACAACCTGGGCACTAGGTTTTACATGAGTGGGATCATTCAGCCACGCCTCATAGTTGGAAAAACGGGCCCCGTGAAAGTACATGCCACTCAACCGAATGAAAATAATGGCTAGCTGACCAAAATGGGCACCAAATATTTTACGAGATATATCCTCCAAATCATTGGTATGGCTATCGAAATCATGGGCATCGGCATGTAGGTTCCAAATCCATGTGGTGGTACTGGGACCCTTAGCCAAATTTCTTGAGAAATGTCCGGGTTGGGCCCATCTCTCAAAAGAGGTTTTTACGGGATCCTTCTCCACCATAATCTTGACTTCTGGTTCTGGCGAACGAATAGTCATCGGGACTCTCCTCTCTTCGGACGGGGGATAGCAACAACCTACCAACGGGAGATGCGAAACTTCTAAGAACTAGAGTTTTTACCAGCATGTAGTAATCTACTCCCTTCTCTTTTGAATTTGAAACTCGAGCAGCTGCTACAAAGAAGTTATGCAGGGTAGGCATTTGATGGCATTATTACACGACCCAATAGTGCCTAATGGACTTGATAAGATTGATCCTCCGTTCGGTGGGGAGAGGGGCGGCAAGGAGCAAGCAAGAATTTCTATCTATTAACTCTATTTGTTAACCTTTTTTTATCATGCCGCTCCACCCCCCCCCCCCCCCTTCACTAATTCACTAATTAATTAAGCGAAGAAGAGCGTCCCGTAATTTTTAACCGATTCTGTGCTTCAGTGTAATTACCGGGGGAAGGTGCTATCGCCTGTTTCCAATACTCAGCAGCTTGATCAAACCAAGCTTCCGAAATCTCCAAATTTCCTTGGTTAATGGCCTGTTCCCCTCGATCAGAATGGGTGATTATTTCCCAACCCCCTCCTTTAGAACCGAACTTGGGGGTTTCCCGCCTCATACGGCTCGGACAACCCCGTTACCAGCTTCTCGTCCCCTAACGAAGAAATAGGGATTACTTCCGAACTTTGCAGGAACTAAGAATAGTCAGGTTTTTGATTTCACCCGTCTTGGATAAAATTTTTTCCGTACTCCCAGTTAGAAAAACAGGAGGGAAGAAGTAATAACCTCCTTCGGCACTAACTACCCCATCTCAAAGTGGATTTTATCATATTATAAAAATTTATCTTTTAGGATTTGATACTACGCCGTGGTCTGTTATTTATTTTTCCCAATCGTCTCTACTACAGAGACAAATTGTATAACTTCTTTAATGGACCAATCTCATTGCATCGATCCAGATTTTCAATGATGAATCTTTACGATGTTTTATTCTTCGATTCAGTCAATTATCCGTGAGACAGTTAGGCTACCTTCCTCTTCCGAACCCAGATTGCTTCGAAAGAGGCCGAATCCCGCAGCTCGAGGCAGCTCCCGTTCAGAAGTATGCTTGGGGGAAGCCCTTTTTCGTTGGTTGAGTATTTCCAAACCGGAGAATCCCGAAGCGCAGGTAGTCGCACGTGGTGACAGATCGCAGCCATATTATTAAAAGCTTGTGGTGGAGAAGAATTCCGCTCCGGTGCTTGAAAATAGTATTCCAAAGCTCTTGCATGTTTTCCATTACTTGTATGAGTGAGGCCTATATTATAAAGTATGTAACTTCGGTCATAGGAGTCAACCTCTAAACGCATGGCTTTGTAGTAACTTCATAAAGCTTCTGCATATTCTCCTTCAGATTGGGCCGACATCCGTTACGGTTGCTTATAAAAATAAGCCCCGCTTCGAAACCGTACGTGAGGTTCCCAACTCATACGGCTCCTCCCGCTCGATTCGCGGAAAAGAGAAGTAGCACTCAAAATTACCTAACTATATATACTCCTAATTTAAAATTAAGCGGGGGTTGGTGTTTCGTGAAACCGGTATCTAACCATCCTTCTCGCAAACGATTTATTTGAGGCGGTTGCGTCATTTCCCTACGATAACGGCGATAACAATAAATCCCTTGGCAATTTATTCGTTCCCAACGTTTCGTTTTTCGAGGGGTTATTCACTTCAGCAATCTCCGATGATTTTAAGGGTATCCGAGCTGCAAACGGGATGGATGTTTGCTACCCCAACCGCTACTGGTCGTTACCGCGACTTCGAAGTTATCAGAAGTAGCCGATATCTGTCGAACCCAGAATTGTCGTAGATTTTGTATTGCCGATTCCTCCATGTAGTGCCTGCTCCCTCCCCGTGCTTACTCTCATGAAATCACCATGTATTACATATCAAATTATGGATTTAACCTCTTGCTTACTTGATACCAAAATCCATGGGAAGTGGGAGCCGTAGCTTCCGAGGCTGCATCAGTCGTGGATACGCGACCGAAGGGTTCGTCCGGCAATCAAAACACACCTCTAGAAAATGTAGGCTCGTCGAAGCTATAATTTTCCCAACTTCTATTGAATAATGCTAAATTACTTGCCTTGTCGAATCGCGCCATCCCTATAATATGTAGAAGCTTCCCTTTCTCTCTTAGTAGTAGGTAGGATTTGCGATGAAATATCCGCTAGAATTGTGAAAGTTTTGTCGATAAAATTGTCATTTCTCTGAGATCTAGGCGTAATCAATTTCGACTCCTTGTTTTTCTCCGCACTGGACTTGTTATTAGCATATCAATTGAAATTGCAAGAAGAAGAAGAAGAAGTATACTTAGACGATAACATGGAAGAAGAGGTGGTAAAGTGATAAGTCGCGTTGATTATCTATTTTTCGTCTGATTTGTATTTCAGAACAAGTTGTTTTCAGCTATTACTAATAAGTCACTTGTCACTTTACTACCTAAATGCCTAAAATATGTCAAATGATTCAATTGATGAACCTCAGGAAGGGTGGCCGAGCGGTTTAAGGCGTAGCACCGGAAATGCTAAGTAGATTTATAGCTACCGAGGGTTCAAATCCCTCCCTTTCCTTTATCTATTTTTATCTACCCGAGATTTTCCTTTTCACCCCCTCATACCCAAATTTAGCTAAATTGCCGACTTGAAAGATGCGGGATTTCAAGTCAAGTCGTCCAACTTTGAAGAAGCCAAAGGACCATCTCAGTAGAAGCAATAAGAATAGGTAATCCCTCAGTGGGAATTTAGTTGAAGTGATGTGGACGGTTAATTTACATACTTTATCGTGTACCGAAATAATTTGATCAAAAGTGGAATATTTATATAAAGTAGAGAAAAAAAAATTATGATTTAATTTATGCTCCAAGAAAGAAACAAGCTAGATCGAAAAACTTTTGCCATTTCCTAAGTAATCTGCTTATTGAATTTCATCATCCCAAGTCCTTTGCTTAGGTTTTCGTCGTAGAAACCTCCAAATTATTTGATTAAATTTTTAATTTAATAAATGGTCACTAAGCTTTGCGGGAGTAATACTCAACAACTAACAATTCATTTATATTCAAATTGACGGATTCTCGATTGGCAATACGATTCACCAATCCTGTTGGCCTGTTGCCTTCCGATAGAGAAACGGTCAAATGATCCGGTGTATTATCCTCCCCGGGAAACTTACCCTTCAGTGCATTGTGGGAAGTTGGTCGATTTCGAACAGTAATAATGTCTCTCGGCTTACGGCGATAACTTGGTATATCTACAATACGACTGTTCACTAAAATATGTCTGTGATTAACTAACTGTCTAGCGGCGGGAATCGTGGAAGCCATACCTAAGTGAAAAATCACATTATCTAGACGCATTTCAAGTAGTTGCAGTGGTACTTGGCCCGTTGAACCCCTAGTTTTTCTAGCGATACGTACGTATTTTAGTAGCTGGCGTTCTGTTAATCCATAATTGAAACGTAATCTTTGTTTGGCCTCCAAACGCACGCAGAATTGAGAAATTTTCCTTGAAGCTGATTGATCGGTAGCAACTCGAAATTCTCCCAAGTTGGGTGTCTCACTCTTACCCGTAAACCCCGGTAAATTCTTCAGGCGACGTATCAATCTCAAACGAGGTCCTCGGTAGCGAGACGTGAAAACTCCTTTTCTGTAAACGTTTGATAGTTGGATAAGAAACTTATGGGATCAGCACGGGGATACTACCTGTTCTGTTACTGCCGCATCGGCAGAGAAACTAGAAGTCAGTTAAAATTGATATCTGTGACAATCATAACATATGAATAAGGACTAACAAATATTCAACTTGTTATCAACATTTAGGGAATAGTTGGGGGCAAGGTAAACAAAGACTACCAGCGATTCGTAATGCCAAATGGAAACGTTATAGCATATCCATTTACATAAAAATTTTAGCAAAAAAAAATCAAACTGATCGACAGATGTATTGCTCCAAATAGTGCATTCATATATACTTCTATAATAGAAACTCAGCTTTTGAGAAGCAAATATATCGCCGCTGACAAGTTGAATTACACGTATTTCTCTATCTAAGGAGTGATAGCAAAAAAAAGTTTCTTCTTCTTTTCTCTTTTCGCTAGTTAAAAGCTTACTAGATACAGAAAAGTGTGTAGACGAAATATTGTCAACCTAGACTAGACAGATTAGTTAGGTGTAAGCACGCTAAAAGTTTTCACACATTTACAATTATGTAGCTACCTATTTCTTCCTATCAGTTCGTTGGGGCCTAAAGGTGGGGATATGGCGGAATGGTAGACGCAGCGGACTCAAGCAGATTGAGCCTGGGTATGGAGACATATCAAGTGGCAGCCCCCAGATTCAGGGAAACCTGGGACCATTTATCGGGCAATCCTGAGCCAAATCTTGTCTCACTCAAATGAATTTCGGGCGATGAGACGAGATAGGTACAGAGACTCGACGGGGGTCATTCCAACGAGCAGTTTGTTAGTTACTAATTCTCGAGAGAACTGAATATATAACTATTTCGTCTGATTAACCGCGTGGGATAAGGGTAAGTTGTATAAGTATAAGACTGAGATCTAGTGAAGAGGGGAATTTTTAATTTTTTTTTTCATTTGAACTTGGACGCAGATCCCTCGAGGACAGCATTCAGTCACAAAATCGCGATAATTTCTTCTCATTACTTAGTAATGAAACATTAAGTAGATTATCTCTACTACCGCTAATCCACATATTTATATCTCACCTAATTATGGGATCCCACTTCATTTCGACGAAAACTATTAGACAAGCGAGCCAGTAACGGGAAACAATACTTCCGCGAATGGAGGTAGAGTCCCATTCTACGCACTTAGTAGAAGTAGCGACGCAAGTTGCAGTAGAACGAAAATCCGTTGGTTTCACATGACCGTGAGGGTTCGAATCCCTCTATCCCCAACGAGACAATTTAGTTAACCCATTTCAGGTTGTTTGGATCCACATAACTTGTTCGGAAGCGAAATAGTTTGCAAGTGAGCCATTCAGGCTTTTAATATGCATGAATGGCTCAATCTAGTCCTTACCATAATTTATTTACTGCAAGCGATATTGTATCAAACATATCGATAAAAGCGAGATCAACGATTTGACTAGGTAATAAACTGGAGTTGAAAAATCTACTTAACTGATTTCTAGTTAATTTTTATCCGTAAAATTAGTTGGCCGAGATAGCCGAGATAGCTCAGTCGGTAGAGCAGAGGACTGAAAATCCTCGTGTCACCAGTTCAAATCTGGTTCTTGGCATATAAATGGTTTGGGAGGTAGGCCGAACCAGTTCTAGTATTATACGAAACTAACTCCGAAGAAGCTGCATCTCAGAAACTGGGCGGGTCATTTCCATTTGAGAGCTCTGCTTGGTAATCGTAAACAACTTCGATAAAAATTAGATGCTAGGGTCGGTTCGGGAGATAAGTTTCTATGTCAGGTGAGGCCGGTTTTTTTCCTCTCACTTCCGTACGATTTAATAGGCATCCTGTAACTCGTAAAAGTTGGGTACGACGTAATCTTTACGTAGGGGCCACCCTACCCAACTTTCAGGCATCAGTATACGCCTAAGGTGCGGATGACCCTGATAGATTATTCCCAACATATCATAGGATTCACGTTCTTGGAGATCGGAACTTTTCCAAACCCAGTAAACCGAAGGTATTCTAGGGTTCCTTCTTGGAACAAAGATTTTTATACACACTTCCTCGGGTTGATCTGGCTGATCTCGCATCTGTGTCAGATGATATACACTGACTAAAGATCCTCCCGGTTTCGAGTCGTAAGCACGTTGAGAACGCAGGTAATTGAAACCATAGGCATATGGGGCGACAGCTACAGACAACCACTCCTCCGACTTGACTTGCAAAGTCTCGACACCCCTATAATCATAACCCAAAGGTCGATGGGGAAACTTACGTCTAGTTGACCAGGCGGATAAACGACCCCGCGTCTCGATATTGAATTGATCTCTATTGGTAGTGTTCATATTGGTTGACACCTCTTTCTCTTCCTATTTTATTCACTTATGAAATGAAATCTAGTTATTCCTATACCTTTAATACTTATTTCTGAGACTTATCTTTAAGCCTCTGAAAGTTTTCCGAAAAACTATTTGACAACAATTTCGTATCACAGTTAGTTAATTCCTGATTGTATTCACGGATATGGATGCTAGGTACGAAGCAAAATCGATGATTTAGACTGGGGTATTTCGTTCGGGTGGGACAGGAAGCTCGATCTATAGAACTTCCTCTAGCAATTTTCTTACGGAGTTTTGTTACGGCATCAGTAGTAGCTTCAGGTTTGGGTGGGCAACCCGGTAAATAAATATCGACGGGAATTGATTTGTCTACCCCGCGAACAGTACTGTAGGAATCTGTGCCAAACATGCCCCCCGTAATGGTGCAAGCTCCCATAGCGATTACATACTTCGGATCAGGCATTTGCTCGTAGAGCCTTACTAGGGACGGGGCCATCTTCGTGGTTGCAGTACCGGCGGTGACAACTAGGTCTGCCTGCCTAGGACTAGATCTGGGTACTAGACCGTACCGGTCGAAATCAAATCGTGAACCAATTAGGGAGGCAAATTCGATGAAGCAGCAGCTGGTGCCATATAGAAGTGGCCACAAACTGGAAAGTCTGGACCAGTTGGAGAAATCATTGATATTAGCTAAAAAAATTGAATTTGACACACCCCATCCAGGGAGCGGAGGCTCTACCGAATTGGGGGGGATACCTACACCGCGGGGTTCAACTCCCCCTCCGCCGCCTTCACCCGAATATTCGGAAGTTGACACCATTCCGATGCTCCTTTTCGCCATGCGTGAACCAAACCAACTACTAGTATAAAAATGAAGATGATCACTTCGACGAAAGCAAATAGTCCCAATTCCCTAAAAGATACAGCCCAGGGATAAAGAAATACGGTTTCGACGTCGAAGACCGTGAAAACCAAAGCAAACATATAATAACGTATTTGAAATCGAATCCAAGTATTTCCCTTCGGTTCAATGCCCGACTCGTAACTTGTTAACTTTTCCGGTCCTTCCCGGGTGGGAGCAATAAATCCGGAAATCGAAAAAGCTAAATAGGGGATAGATATAGATACCAGCAGGAAAATCCAGAAGGATTCATATTGGTGGAGCGAAAACATTTGCATATTTCCTTTGCCTCAATTTTATTCTCTTTCAATTTAGTTGATAAATTTGGAACTAGACAAAATGGTGTCGACCTGGGGTAGGCGGATTGGTAAGCAACCGTTGTCTCGCTATACTGCAATAGGTTTAGCACGTCTAACCTATTCAGGGAAGTAAATTGAACTTTTCGTTTGATTATACTGGTAGCTACCCCATCGATAAGAAAGGATGAAAAGGGATAATTTTTAGCCTTATACTTTTTTTTTTACAAAATGGCAATGTCGCATTTACAGTATAAAAATCGAGTGATTCTCAAATTTCAGCAATTTTTTTGCACATCCTATTTTATATTTACCATACCCAGTTCTTGATTAACTGCATCAAGGAACTGGCATATCTTCCTCCTAAAGAGAAAGGAGACTTACTAATTTAGATGTGGCAACATAGTCATTTAAGTAAACAACTCAGATTGATTAGGTATAATGGTGTGCTAGCAATCTTCCACTTCTTTTCCGTCTCAAGTTAGGACTATACGGATTCGAACCGTAGACACTCTCGGTCATGCAGATCGGAATATGGAAAAAAAACCTTCCCGAACTGCTTGGCGAACCCAACATGCCGCTTTCACGGCATAGGGCTCTCCCAACAGCTGCTCCCCAATCGAATTGGGAGAAACAAGCAATTGCTGATGCACCAACCTCGCTTCTACTTGGAGAAACAGGGGGGGGGTTCCATATGCCCAAGCTATTTTTTACGAAAAGTTTTTCAAGAAATTTCATGAGGCGGAATTAGCCAAATCAGGCAATCCCGAAGTATTTTGAGAAAGTTACTAACATTACGTTGACGCAGGTTTGCCTATGGGGATACAGGGGATACAGGTCCGCCTCGCGATATCAAATATTCCCTGTCGCTTGAAAGGAGTATATGACACCCTCTGCACCCGAAGGTTTGCGAGACGAGGAATAGATTTGGCCTGGGGTCCTCGCATCGTCCCCACCAGTTGTAGCATTGGGTAAACCAACCTATTATTCACCATATCAACTTCTTTCTAGGGGTTGACTTCTTTTGGTCAACTTATCTGTCATGCTACTGCTCCTCCGTACCCTTCATTGTAAGTTAGACAAGGAATTATCATGCAGAGTTTTGCACGAGTCGTTGGTCGTTGGTTTCCGACAAATTTTCCTAGGAAGAGACATCGGCACACGTGTAGACGAGGCGCTCCACCGCTGAGCTATAGCCCCTGATACATCTGATCGTAGATGAAATAATTTCCATCAGTATCGATTAATTTCTGCCAAGTCAACAAATCAGTTTGAAGAAGAAATTATATATATATATATGAGATCAAATACTTATTAAATGAAATGGTGAGACATGCATGCAGTTGTGCATAGCTACTTCTTAGGGTATAATGAAAATATGGATATATATGACATGTTAGTCATACACCTGGATGGAAAGTGGCGTGGGATAGACTAAGTCACTGTCGGCCTACTTGACTCAGCGGTTAGAGTATCGCTTTCATACGGCGAGAGTCATTGGTTCGAATCCAATAGTAGGTAACACTTACTAGATACCGTGATGATTAAATTGGCGGTATCTAATAAGTTTCACTGTGTATGAAACACATCAAAGGTTTCTGCGCGTACCATAAGTAGGATTATTCTCAGACTATCAAATCACTTAGTGCTTCCGGGTGCGAGAAAGGCACGTTAAGCAACACTTGAAGCTTCCAGCCTGGCCTTCGCTCTCTTAAAGGCCAAGTTAGCTTCTATTACCCTTTTCTTGCCTTCTGCTTCAGCTGAATTAGCCTGAGCCATCTGGAAAGTTCTTCGAGCTTCGTCGGGATCAATTTCGGCAGCTCTCTCCGCTTCGTTTACCAATATTGTCACCTGATTATTATCTATCATGGCGAAGCCGCCCATCGGTGCCATTGCAGACCACTGCCCATCATGACGTATTTTCGAAACTCCCATATCCAAAGCTGTAAGAAGTGGAGCATGATTGGGTAATATACCAATCTGACCAGTGTTAGTGGATGAAACAATTTCCCAAACCTCGGAATTCCAAACTATTCGATTGGGAGCCATCACGCGGAGATTCAAAGCCATCTCTTTTACTGACCCTCCACTTGCAAAGACGCAGCTTTTGCGGTAGCTTCGTCGATATTGCCAACCAAGTAAAAAGCTTGTTCGGGAAGATTATCCAACTCTCCAGAAAGAATCATTTGAAATCCTTTAATGGTTTCCGATAAACTGACGTATTTACCCGGAGATCCGGTGAAAACTTCCGCTACAAAAAAAGGTTGTGACAGGAAACGTTCTATTTTTCTGGCCCTAGCTACCGTCAAGCGATCTTCCTCGGATAACTCGTCTAGTCCAAGAGTAGCTATAATATCTTGAAGTTCTTTGTAACGTTGCAAAGTCTGCTTAACTCCCTGTGCCGTGTCGTAGTGCTCCTCACCCACAATCCAAGGCTGTGACATAGTCGAGGTCGAATCCAGCGGGTCTACGGCTGGGTAAATACCCTTCGCCGCCAATCCCCTTGAAAGCACAGTAGTGGCATCTAAGTGTGCAGATGTCGTGGCGGGAGCCGGGTCAGTCAAATCATCCGCAGGTACGTAAACAGCTTGAATGGAAGTTGTTGATCCCTCCTTGGTGGAAGTAATTCTTTCCTGCAATGATCCCATTTCTGTACCAAGGGTCGGTTGATAACCCACGGCGGAAGGCATCCTACCCAGTAATGCCGAGACCTCTGATCCCGCCTGGACAAAGCGAAAAATATTGTCAATAAATAAGGGTACATCTTGTTTGTTAACGTCTCGAAAGTATTCCGCCATCGTGAGAGCGGTTGAGCCAACTCTCATACGAGCTCCCGGTGGTTCATTCATCTGACCATAAACCAAAGCTACTTTTGATTCCGAAATGTTTTGTTCATTAATAACTTTTGATTCTTTCATTTCCATGTAAAGGTCATTACCTTCACGTGTACGTTCTCCTACCCCGCCAGATACGGATACACCTCCATGAGCTTTCGCAATATTATTGATTGATTCCGTAATAAGAACCGTCTTTCCAACTCCAGCCCCACCAAGTAACCCAATTTTTCCGCCTCTCCGGTACGGAGCCAAAAGATCCGCAACTTTTATACCCGTTTCGAAAATTGATAATTTTGTATCCAACTGGGTAAATGCCGGGGCGGGCCTGTGAATTGGAAATGTCGCACTACTTCGCACGGGACCCAAATTATCTACGGGTTCACCGAGGACGTTAGATATTCGGCCAAGAGTAGTTTCACCAACGGGAACACTGAGGGGGGCTCCCGTATCAACAGCGCCCATACCTCTCGTCAAACCGTCTGTGGCACTCATAGCTACGGCTCTTACTTCATTGTTACCTAATAATTGTTGAACCTCACAAGTAACATTAATCTGCTGACCTGCTGGATTTTGTCCTTTGACTATTAGTGAGTTGTAGATATTGGGCATCTCCCCCGGGGAGGAAGCCACATCCAATGCTGGTCCAATGATCTGAGTGATGTAGCCCACATTTTTTTCCACCAATTCAGAAATTTCGAAAGAGAGAGAACTGGTTTTCATAACTATTTCGGTGTATTATCTTTATTTGATTACTGAATCGATGGAAATATTTTGTATCTTATCGCCGAGTGGTCGATGGCGGAGAAGAAGTCATCTGCTCCCTTCCCACCCACTCTCCTTTATTTCAATTTGTTTCGCAGATGTAGCTATAGATAGATGAAATGGGGGGGGGGTGTAAACTGCGCCGCAAATGAAGCAGACTCCCTCTTCTGCTTCGTATACGATCGAGGGGCTGACAAAATCTGCGCTCCATCCATTGAATTTTCATTATTGGGATGCGCGTTTCACTCTTTTTCAAACGAGATTGACCATTAAACACGAGGGATTGGTAATTACTTAGTTCGTATTCTACTGACTAGTCTAACCACGAAGAGATTCCCGAGTCAATGTATTGGGATGAGGCAGAATGCTGCTTCCTAAGCAGTTTTTGCAAGAAAACAAATTGATTAGTTGCACCGCGCACGAGACGCGGTATAAAATGATAATGTTCCATGCTTGAAATGGGATTTTGACAGGTATAAGTATCGCGCGCGGGTTTAACTATATTCACTTCGCGTTTCACATCGAAATACTCTACCTAGGCCGAGCAGATCTCATCTTTGCAAGATTTACCAATTTAATCATAGGGAGGAACAAACCCATGTCACCACAAACGGAGACTAAAGCAGGTGTTGGATTCAAAGCTGGTGTCAAAGATTATCGATTGACCTATTACACCCCCGAATACAAAACCAAAGATACCGATATCTTAGCAGCCTTTAGAATGACCCCGCAACCCGGAGTACCGGCCGAGGAAGCCGGAGCTGCGGTAGCTGCGGAATCCTCCACGGGTACGTGGACCACTGTATGGACAGATGGGTTGACCAGTCTTGACCGTTACAAGGGCCGATGCTACGACATCGAACCCGTCGCTGGAGAGGAAAACCAGTATATCGCGTATGTAGCTTATCCCTTGGATCTATTCGAAGAAGGTTCTGTCACCAATTCGTTCACCTCTATTGTAGGTAATGTCTTTGGATTCAAGGCTCTACGCGCTTTACGCTTGGAAGACCTTCGAATTCCCCCCGCTTATTCTAAAACTTTCATTGGACCGCCTCATGGTATTCAGGTCGAAAGGGATAAACTAAACAAATATGGACGTCCTCTATTGGGATGTACAATCAAGCCAAAATTAGGTCTGTCTGCTAAGAATTATGGTAGAGCCGTCTACGAATGCCTCCGCGGCGGACTTGATTTCACAAAAGATGATGAAAATGTGAATTCCCAGCCATTCATGCGTTGGAGAGATCGCTTCCTATTCGTGGCAGAAGCTCTTTTCAAATCCCAGGCTGAAACGGGGGAAATTAAGGGGCATTACTTAAATGCTACTGCAGGTACGTGTGAAGAAATGATGAAGAGAGCTGTTTTCGCTAGAGAGTTGGGTGCACCAATTGTCATGCATGACTACCTGACCGGAGGGTTTACCGCAAATACCAGCTTAGCTTTTTACTGCAGAGACAACGGGCTGCTTCTTCATATTCACCGTGCGATGCATGCTGTGATCGATAGACAACGAAATCACGGTATACATTTCCGTGTATTGGCCAAAGCATTACGCATGTCCGGTGGAGATCACATACACGCTGGAACTGTAGTAGGCAAACTAGAGGGGGAACGAGAAGTAACCCTGGGTTTCGTCGATTTACTTCGCGACGATTACATCGAAAAAGATCGTAGTCGTGGCATCTATTTCACACAAGATTGGGTATCTATGCCGGGTGTACTCCCCGTAGCTTCGGGGGGTATCCACGTTTGGCACATGCCTGCTCTAACCGAAATCTTCGGGGACGATTCCGTATTACAGTTCGGTGGAGGAACCTTGGGACATCCTTGGGGAAATGCACCCGGTGCGGTAGCCAACCGAGTCGCATTAGAAGCTTGCGTACAAGCTCGCAACGAGGGTCGCGACCTCGCCCGTGAAGGTAATGAAATTATTCGTGAAGCTAGTAAATGGAGTCCGGAATTGGCCGCTGCGTGCGAGATATGGAAAGCAATCAAATTTGAATTCGAGACAATTGATACGTTGTAAATAGATTGGAATTTTAGTAGCTATTTGCTACCCACATCTGTTCCGAAACAGTTGTGAGACATAGCCATACCAGGAGTATCGGGAAAGGGGTTAATCTCCCCCATACTCCTGATGCAATACGCGACGCTATAGTGAGGTTGGTTAATCAATGATGGAAACTGGGAAACACATAGTATTGAAATGTGAATCTGGGGGTTCAAATCCCTACCAACTCATATTGAAAAATTACAAGATGTGAACGAGTGGTCTGAAGCTAAACCCAACGTTTTCTGTTTATTGAAAATATCTTTATCTTGTTTAGTTTCATAGCATATTGCTTCGTTTGTTTCGTTGGATAATAGAAATCGAACACTTACAATACGATTGATTCGATAGATAACTAGTCAATTATCAATTATTTATTGGATCAGCGAACTTGGATTTGGTCCCAATTCACTGATACCTAAGGGGGAAGAGTTCGCCATATCATGAGAAATTTATTTGAAATTTATTTTTTCCACGAGTTAAGGGGAAACAACAGATGAGGAGATTCTTACGTCTGTAACAAATTGGTTTGAAGATAAGCGCAAATTTGGTGGATTGATTGGAGCTTTTCCCGAAGAAGCTACCAGAGGCTCTATCTCAAATGAAAGGGAAAGAGAGAAGCGGATAAGTGTTAACACGAATAGAGGATTACGGGCTCGATGCGATAACTGCGGAAACATGCTTCACGTGAAATTTTTAAAACAGAATAGAAGTGTTTGTGAAGAACGTGGTTACCACCTTTCAATGAATAGTATGGAAAGGATCGAACTTTTGATTGATCGTAACACATGGATTCCCATGGATGAAGACATGACCACAGAAGATGTTTTAGATTTCCCCGACGAGGATTCTCATCAAAATCGTTTAGCTGTTTCTCAGGAAAAAACGGGTTTAACTGACGCTACTCAAACAGGTATAGGATTTCCAAATGGAACACTTATTGCACTTGGTGTTATGGACTTCCATTTCATGGGAGGAAGTATGGGATCCGTTGTGGGTGAAAAGATTACTCGTCTAATTGAATATGCCACGGATAAGTCTCTGCCATTAATCTTAATTTGTGCTTCTGGGGGAGCGCGTACGCAAGAAGGAACGTTGAGCTTGATGCAAATGGCTAAAATTTCTTCTGTCTTGCAAATTCACCAAGTTCGAAGAAAATTACTTCATATATCGATTCTTACCTATCCAACCACGGGGGGTGTCACCGCCAGTTTTGGCATGTTGGGGGATATAACTACTGCCGAGTCCAAAGCGTATACAGCATTCGCTGGTAAGAGGGTAATTGAACAAACATCGCGTCAAAAGATACCTGAGGGCTTCCAAGCAGCTGAGTCTTTATTTGATAATGGGCTACTCGATTCGATTGTCCCACGTAATCTCTTGAAGGGTGTTTCGGGCGAAATATCTGAACTTCATTCATCAGCTCCTTATAAAAGAAATTGAATTTGTTCCGAATTTCTTTTCGGAACTTCCGAATCGGCTACACCTCACCCCCCCCCCTCTTTACCACTAAATGGAGAAACAATCGCCATCTCCGTTTTATTTTCTTTCGTGCAATAACAAATTTGTCGGATCCTTTGGTGTCGGCGTACTTGCTCCCTCCCCGATGAACCCGAAAAGTAAAAAAAAAATCTAAATTGGATTACTCCACCGGAAGCCTGGAAAACCCTTTTCTTTATGGAACAAAAGGAATATCATTAGATATTAGAAAGAAGAGCGAAACAGAGATATATGATTATATAAATAGATTTCTTCTTTTCTTTATTGTAGTTGAGGTAATTTCATCATGGCGGCATCTTATCTACCCTCTATTTTTGTACCCCCAGTCGGTTTGGTGTTTCCAGCAGTTACAATGGCTATCCCATTTCTATATATCGAACGGGATGAAATTCTCTAATTTCTTTTCTTTTTCATTTTTTGTAAATGGAGTAAACTGCTCGGTGACTTTCTAATATCAATTGAATTTGAAGTCTAGTCTGAGCTAATAGTTAATAGTTAATAGAGATGAATTCCCTTTTTTTTGGTGGTTATCTTATCCTTGTTTGAGTACCCAATAATCTCAAGAATGTCGCCCCAATCAATCTATGTCTCATTATCATTTCATATAAAAATGAGATATAGATTGATTTTTTGTTAACAAATGCATTACTTGTCGATAACTACCCCATATGCTTGAATCCCATTTTGGTACTTCATTATCAAACAGAAGTAAATCAAAAACAAGTCGAAGTAATGGACTGCGAAAAAGAGATAAGGAAAGTTAAATTGGTGGTAAAATGACTAATCCATTTACTATGCAATCTGTGAGGAAATATTAATGAATTGCCGTTCCAAATGGATCCAAGTAGATTTTGTAGAAGGCTCCCGCACATTTGCAAATTCATGTTGGGCCTGTATCCTCGTCTGCGGCGCAACAGGTTTTCTACTAGTGGGACTTTCCAGCTGCGTCGGCGAAGATCTGATCCCCGGACTTTCATCCGAACACATTGTTTTCATTCCACAAGGTATTGTAATGTGTTTTTACGGGATTGCAGGCCTCTTTCTCGGGCTGTATCTGTGGTGTACCGCGTTTTGGAACGTAGGGGGCGGCTACAACCTGTTCGATAAGCGAGAAGGATTCTTTTCTATCTTTCGGTGGGGCTTTCCCGGAACTAATCGCCGCATCCGCATCCGACTTGTACTGAAAGATATAGAAGCGGTTGGGTTGGAAAGTAGGGAAGGCTTTTATCCGCGTCGGATTCTTTACTTGAAAGTGAGGGGTCGTCAAAATATCCCACTAACTAGGATCGGTGAAAGTTTAGCCTTAGGAGATATAGAAGAAAAAGCCGCCGAACCTGCTCGTTTCCCGCGTGTATCGATTGAAGGTTTTTAAAATTTATTGAATTTCAAAACTAGATGATTTACAAAGAAATGTAAGGCTACTAGAGTGGCAAAAATAAATTCGAGGGGGAGGGGTCGAAAGAAGGAATAGCCTAATTACGACAATTCAACTGATTAGTCTCATACTTCGTTTATTTCCCTCTCCTGATTGATAGATAGTTACAGTTAATATATGCGATTACATTGTTGGAAACGGAAAATTATTCGATGGTTTCTTAGTACTCCACATCGTTCCTCGGATAGAGCTTATGAGGCTAGTAAGCGACTACAGTCCCTGATAGACGACTCCCCACTTCTCGTGCAAGTCAAATTATCCCCTTCCACACCGGAGAAATTGCTGCGGGCCACGACGGCGCCCACAAACACGGCATCCAATAAATCTAGATATCTAATATACTGTAGTCTCCTAGAGCACAGATTTAGCATATCCCTTTTGGGAATGCAAAGAGACCTGAGACTTCTCTTTGGGACAAAACTCCTCCGATTGCTTCCACGTGGGTGTGATCGCACAACCAATTCTTTGATAAAAAATTGCTTGAATATTTTTTTGCCGAACCTTCCAGATATTTCGCTTTTCCGAGATATATCTCTAAACTCTCGCCGAAATTGTTACATGAATGGTGAAACAGTCAACAAACGTAAAAAATTTGTTAGCTTCGCAGAAGATAAATTGAAAAATGATTTTCCTTCTTGCATCCCTTACAAGTTGAATGATATAGAAGAAATAAATAGGAAATTAGCTTGGATTGAAGCGACTTCAAATGAGTTCGATGTTAGGGGAGCACGTTGTTCCATAAACTTTCCTCCACTTCAAACTACCAAAAAAGTGATTGAAAAATCATTTAATTATGAATCAGCAAATTTTCCGTCGGCCTATGAGTCAATCAGTTTGGTGCCTCGTTCTGTGACTCGCACTTTATCCAAGTTCAGGGCGGAATTGACAAATCAATCAAGTGTGTTGGTACATAACGATTTCGACTTAACTAGAAACCAAGCATTAGTTTCCCTTCAATATGTTGGGTGTTTCCTGCTTCTCCCCCTCACGATTCCAATCAGTTTCAGAAATTGGTTTCTAGAGTCTTGGATTAGGGGTTGGTGGAACATTACCCAAACTCAAGTATTTATCAACCCCCTTCAAGAGGAAAAGGCTCCGAAGCAGCTTCGAGAAGCAGAAGCATTGCTCTGGTTAAATGACGCGATTAAACATTTGGCAGATACGCAGTTGCAAAATTTTGATGCAAATGCATATGATGAGACTACTCAGTTAGCAACAACGTATAACGAACTAAATATTCAGCTACTGTTGCAGCTAGTAACCGATGTAATTAGTATTGCCACCCCAACTTTGTTGCTTATAACGGGTCGAAAGAGACTTGCAGTTTTAAATTCCTGGATTCAAGAGTCATTTTACAGTTTGAATGACACAATGAAAGCGTTTTCCATTCTTTCACTAACTGATTTATGTGTAGGGTTCCACTCGCCCCATGGTTGGGAAATAGTCATAGGCTCCCTCTTCGAACATTTTGGCTTAATCCCCAATAAATATGTAATTTCTCGCCTCGTCTCAACCTTTCCAGTTATTTTAGATACGGTATCCAAATATTGGATCTTTCGTCACTTGAATCGCACATCTCCCTCGATTGTAGCAACTTATCATACAATGAGTGGGTGATAACAACTTCTTCTCCGAATTTGCATCTAGCAGGCTAGACCAGTTCATTCTTTTGGGTTATTTATTTGCAACCCCCTATCGTTTGTCACCTGCTAATAATGGTCAAATAGAACGGGGGAAAGAATTAGAACAAGAAAGAATTATTTGCTACCAAGCGGCGTCAACAAGTAACCCGTTTGTATAAAGACTTGAGACTAATCATCAATCTATGCGAAGAAGAATTACGAATAACTGGATGAGGAAGTGTTGGATTCCGTCACTTGCACTTGCGGTATCGATCGGTTTCGGTGAATTAAACTGTCCATCTGTATCAAAAGCATATCCGATTCTTGCGCAACAGAATTATGAAAATCCCCGAGAAGCTACGGGGCGTATCGTGTGTGCCAATTGCCATCTAGCCAAGAAACCTGTGGATCTTGAGGCCCCGCAATCTGTTCTTCCCGATACTGTATTTGAAGCAGTTGTTAAGATTCCCTATGATACGTAGATAAAATAAGTACTTGCAAACGGGAAAAAGGGGGGCTTGAATGTTGGCGCCGTCCTCATTCTACCAGAGGGGTTTGAATTGGCTCCCCCTAATCGCATCCCAGCCGAGATGAAAGAAAAGTTAGGGAAATTGTCATTTCAAAGTTACCGTCCTGGCAGAGAAAACGTAATCGTCGTAGGACCAGTGCCAGGCAAGTTATACAATGAAATTACATTTCCAATTCTATCACCAGACCCTGGTACTAACAAGGAAGCTCATTTTCTGAAATATCCCATTTATGTCGGAGGGAATAGGGGGAGAGGACAAATCTACCCAGATGGGAGTAGAAGCAACAACACGGTCTACACCGCCTCAGCAGCAGGAAAAATAAAGAGGGTTGTTCGTAAAGAAGGAAGGGGTGGATACGAAATCACTATTGAAGAGTCATCCGGGAATCGTGAAGCAATGGATACGGTCCCCCCCGGTCTCGAACTCATTGTTTCAGAAGGTGAGTTAGTTAAGGCCGATCAGCCATTGACTAATAACCCTAATGTTGGTGGATTCGGTCAGGGGGAAGTCGAAATCGTACTCCAGGACCCGTTGCGTATTCGAGGTCTTATAGCTTTCCTTGCATCGGTTGTCTTGGCACAAATTTTCCTCGTGCTTAAGAAAAAACAGTTTGAAAAGGTGCAGTTGGCAGAAATGAATTTCTGATTGTCTACTCCTTTTTTTGGTTATCCTGCTCGCGGCTAGATAATCCAACTGATAATTGCGTGTAGAGAAGAAATTTTACTTGTCTTTTCTTTTAGTCAATAGTTTGACAGCCGCAAAGTGTTGATTGCGTCGACTTGGATAATGTGGGTGGCGTCAGCGGCGTCGACACCACCCACATCATCCACATGTCTTCCCCAACGTAATCAGCTCACTTCTTCATCTCTCATTCTCCCAATTTGACTCCATCAAGTCTAAACTAGGACACGGAAGATGCAATGTCGGCTAGGGAGGTAGACTACAAATATGGGTAAGACTAGTTGGGAAGATTACTACTAGGTAAGGATGGAGGTAAAAAAAAAACTCCACTTTATAGTTCGACAAACTATAAATCGTACTCAAAACTTATTGATTGATCCGATTATGTCGAACTAGTTTTCCCCGAAATACCCCTTCTTCATATAGAAATTTATATAGTTTAATAAATGTATGATTGTTAAAAACTAGGTAGATAATTTAATTGTTACATTCAGCCTCGATCGATTCTTTTCTGTCTAAAGAATCGATCGAACCATCTACTCGAAAGATGCATCGTAGAGCTAGTCTCTAGCTAACTAAATAGAGATATATTAAATTGAGCCGCTTCTTCCTCCTCCTTTAAGTAAAAAGGGAAGAGAAATTGGAGAATTCGCTTCTATAATTCGGCAAAATTTTCCCGACCAGGCGGCAGTCATTATCGAGGAGACGACCCCAACCCTGAGTAAGCTCCGTAAAAGAATATGCCTGACGGACCTATCACAGGTGTACCGGCTACAGTACCCACCAACCACAAGGGAATCCTTCCAGTGGTATTTGTCATTTGCGCCACCTCCTTACCCCCTCACTCCTCCGGCTTTATCATCTGGTCCCGACTCGAGACATGAACAGTCACAAATAGTTAGGATCTCGATCGTTTTCGGACAATTCTTTTTAGTTTCTAATTGAAGAAGTAATTAGAAAAGGGAACGGCAAGTACGAAAATCAGTAATAATCCCCGATATAGGCTTGTACGATTCGATTCTACACTCTGTTTATTCGGATTCGGTTGTGTCGTAAATTCGGAGCTCACTAAAAACTATCTTTGAATGAATTGCATAGCTGATATGGACCCCAAGAAGAAAACTGTCGGTACAGCTAAGCCATGAACCGCTAACCATCTAACAGTGAAAATTGGATAAGTTTTATCTAAAGCCATTGGTATTGGTTTCTCCTAAAAGAATTTGGTGAATGCGTCGATCTGTTCCAGCGAATCGAAGCGGCCAGTAACTAGAGGAACTTCTTGTCGGCTCTCTGAAAAATATTCGTTTGGGCGGGGGCTTCCAGAAACATCGTAAGCTAAACCTGTACTGACAGACAGCCAGCCTGCAATAAACGGGGAAGGTATAGTAATGCTGTGGATGACCCAGTATCGAATACTAGTAATGATGTCAGCGAAGGGGCGTTCTCCTGTATTCCCAGACATGTTCAGCTCCGTATCTATCTATATCTACTATCTTGTAATACTAAAAGAGATTGCTTCCCGAATAGAAGAAGAAGGGGTAAAGGATGTGGGATCTACCAGTAAACCTTTTCGAACGGGACCTGACCCAAATTGGGATGTCACTTTTATACCCAGGGTATATCCGAAATATACTGGTTCAGTATAGCTAGCCCACCTTCGATGCGGCAAGGTTACTCGCTCCTCAAAGGTGAGGTCTCCGATACTTCCGGGATTTCTGGTAGTGGCTACCCACGCCTAGACCAAACTGGCTAGGAAGCCTCGACCGGCTTCGGCTTCGGAACCGTACAGCGGTTCGCAGGCGCAGGGGTATTATCTCTCCTGCTGCTCCGTCTTCCAGCCTGCTTTCATCTCTCGACGTGTCCAGGCAATTAATGATTTCAACTACGCGTATTAGCCTTAGGCCAAAGAGAAGAGATAGCCAGTTCGTGGGGGTAGTTAATAAAAAGAGGAACACTTTTTTGGCAATTCTTAACCGATTAATTAACGACTTAGAAGTACTACGTAGTTGCCTACTTCATAAATTAAATAAATGAGACATTATTGTACCGAATAAACCAAATCAATAGATTTAGATCACCCAGTAAATATTACTAATCAATCCCGACTTAGCCAATTTGAGTAAACAACTTTGATTCCGTAATTTCGGGTGATAAACTACTCGGAGAAATCGTATACTAACCCATCTGCCAGATAATTTGGTATTCAAATCTATGCTCACTCTATTAAGCTACTTCGCCTTCTTGACGTCTGTATCAACTTCGACTTTAGCTTCATTTGCTGGATTGAACAAGATTCAAATTCTGTGATTTGGTCATATAGAACCTAAATAGGGGGTAGATAGGCAAAAGAGGGGGTCCCGCCGGCACCTACTAATTCGTCGCACTTACTAGATACTATTCGGCTGACGCGAAAATCAACTTCGGTAAGTATTTACATCAGATATTTATAAACTAGAATGGTTGAAGCATCACTATCGGGAATTGTGTCGGGTTCGATTCCAATAACCCTAGCTGGATTATTTGTAACTGCATACCCGCAATATCGACGCGGCGATCAATTAGATATTCGATAGAATTGAGTAATTGCGGCATCTAAAACAAGACGTTGACTTAGAAAAAAGATGGAAAATGATTCATCTGAAAATTCTTTTTTTCTATTCAAATTATTTAATCATTTCTAGGATTTGTCTGAAAATATTCGTTTATCTAAGAAACAGACATGGGGGGCTGCTTCGTCGACGATGAATCTGTCGTCTTCGGTTTTTAGGTATTTTGTATTCGACACGTATTACTTCTTCCACTAAGTAATCCTTGGGTAAACAGCAGTAAGCACGCCCTGTAGGATTCGAACCTGCGACATCGGGTTTTGGAGACCCGCGTTCTACCGGACTGAACTAAAGGCGCCTCCCTTTTAATAGTTTCTTCTATTTTCGAAAATAGAAAAGATGGGGTAGCTTCCTTCCTCACGGAGTGAGGAGGAAGCGAAAGTTAGAAATCTTCTTTTTTTTCATGAAAGAAAAAAGGAGAGGCAGAAATCAATTTGTTGAGACGAGAAGTCCTATCCCCGAAGCTTGGTGCATGGATCAATAATAGGGATGGCAGGATTTGAACCTGCGGCATTTTGTACCCAAAACAAACACGCTACCGAGCTGCGTCACATCCCTATTAGTCTCGACTTGTAACTTGTATCGCCGATCCGATGTCGTCCCATTTAATTTATTATAACTGGTAGCTGTAGATACCGGCTACTAGTAAAGAGAAAATTCATTTTTTAATAGGTAGCTGTCCCCTAACATTCCGTTCAATTTTTACTCCTTCTTCTTCTTACTTTGCATCGGTATCACGATTACTCATCGATATTACGGTTACTAGTACCAACAATATCGAGTACTCTGGGTTTATCAGTTTTTCCTTCCAAAAAAAAAATTGATTTCTAAGTTGTAAGTAGTTGTTTCTTCTTGATGAGATAGAAGAAGTAGAAGAGGAATAAAGATTAAGAGATAGAGGAATAAAATTTCAAAAAGAAGGAGGACTTTTAATGCAACATGTAAAGATATATCTCTCCACGGCCCCTGTCGTAGCTGCAATATGGTTCGGATTGTTGGCTGGTTCCCTAATAGAAGTTAATCGCTTTTTCCCAGACGCTTTATTATTTCCCTTTTTCTAATTCAAGGAACTAATTACAGAGGGATCAAACAAAAGAGGGATCAAACGAAGCGGAAAAATCGGATAACTTTACGTCTTACAAAGGGAGTGACGCGTAACCGAGTTATGGGTGGGGAAAATTTCAACTTTATTATTGTCAAAACTTCGCGGGTAGTCCGTTCAAAAACATTTGGACCTACTTGTGACCCTCTCCCTTAAAAAAGAAAACTTATCTTATTATGATATAATTGATTTTATGGGCAAAAGTAAAGATGCGAGGGTGACCATTGCTTTAGCATGTACAACCTGTACTTGCAGAGAGAGGGAGGCTAGCGGCAAATCCACGGGTATTTCTCGATACACTACACGTAAGAATCGCCGTAACACACCTACTCGGTTGGAATCGAAGAAATTTCGTGTCTGTTGCCACAAACATACTTATCATAAGGAACTAAAAAAATAAAAGATATTTCCGATTAATTTGTAAGTAATCAATAATAATATGTATTAAAATGTTTACTGGTAGTCACAAAAAAAATATCACGAATAAATTTAGACGATCTCTCCGTAGACGTTCCTCGTCTATTTGCTCCGATGAAACTATTGATTATAAAAATATGAGCCTACTTCGTCGATTCGTCAGCGAGCAGGGAAAAATTCTATCGAGACGAATGAATAGATTAACCTCCAAGCAGCAGCGTTCGGTAGCTATCGCTATAAAGAGAGCTCGTATTTTGGCTTTGCTACCCTTCTCAAACAATGAAAATTAGAGAATTCTAGGAAATTGAATTCTGGGGGATTTTTCAATTTGACAATTAGAAATGTCCTACGTAAAAAATGGGATTTAATATATCGAAGTTGAATCAAAGTGATGCCTCTGAAATAGTCTGTCCTTTCGTTTATCTTTTATTTCTTGTCTCTCCCTGTGACAGATCTGCGAGTTAACTCATTCTTTATTATATTTCTGGCCTCTCCGTTTACTCCGGAGAGGCTTACCGCCGCATGTCAATCTCTCTCATCATTAATTGTTCGTACGAGCCGGGAGGAACAGTAAGCGTCTGGAGTAGCTACTTGCGCGAGTGTCTTGCGATTCAGAAAAACATGCTTATCAAACAAATTGTGAATCATCGAACTGTACGTAATTCCATTTTTCCGCGCTGCTGCATTAATCCGAGCGATCCATAGACGACGGAATTTTCTTTTCCGGTTATTTCTATCTACATAAGCGCAAGCTAATGCCCTCTTTTCCTGCTGGTTCGCCGCCCTAAATAATCTTGAATGAGCCCCCCGAAACCCGGATGCAGAATCGAGAATGCCTTTGCGATATCTCCGAGCTATGGATCCTCGTTTTACTCTGGTCATTATATGTATAGCCTCACGGAAAATTATATTTTCGTCTGGGAGATCCATTTATTCCCGGGCTCCGCTATTCCCTCAAATAATTTCGTCTCAATATTTATTATTTGGAGATGTCAATTTGTAGAAATAGATATGCTGTGTTACACCGAACTGTACCCCCCGAAGAGAGAGAGGAAGATCTCGAAGATAGATTCACATTTCAATTACACCATGTGCGGTGACATACCACGCTTCTAAATTTTTGGAAGGTCGTTAGGTAGCTGCTTCATAATTTTACAAAAATTTATCGGCTGTTACGAATTCCTGCTTTCTTTATCTGATGTAATAAATGGAGATTCCGGCGGCTTTTGCTACCCCGACTTTCCCTTCCGCAGATACTCCGGTACGGGTTAGGTACCCGATCCCAGTTGCTGATCCGTCAGCGGTACGTTGCACCGGGGATACCACGGATTCCGATGTTTCCGTGGCCAATTTTTTATGGCAACCGGGTCTCTCCTATATACCGGAGCCTAGGCTTTTCCGAAGATAAGGAAAATAAAATTGCTGCCGGCGGGTCGCATGATCCCCAATATTTAACTCAGCCCATTAAGCTGGGCTTTCTCGCTTCGATTTCTTACTCGTTATTTGTTTCGAAAGAAGTCATATGTTTAGTAACGGTATTTTAGGCTGGAGATTGGCGGAACAGCTGACCCGTAGTTATTGCCGTCGCAATGGGATTGGCAAAATAGATATAGAAGTTAATATCACTCGCCCGGCTTCGCTTAATAACTCAACTTTATCATCATCGATTGGTTTTTATCGTCCCAAATCAAAATGATCGGATTTGCACCGACTCTAGCCACGAATTTCTATTTCTTATTGAAACAGATGGATTATGGATTTATCCCCAGTTCATTTGAGGGATTATCTCGCGATGTCAACCCCCTAATGTTTCAGGTTTCCGATCCGAACGGGTCACACATACACCCTAGTACACACTCCCCTCCGTTGGGGGCATCCCCGAAGAGCGGGGGATTTCGTTCCAACCCCCAACCGTTGCCTCGCCTTCCTAATTAGTTGCTGATTTGTTGGCACGTTCAAAGACGCATAAAATTTATTCGGTTCGAAATATTTTCAACCATTTGATAAAACTTGCTACACCTGAATATCTAACAATCAATCTTTGGAATATTCTTTCGTTTGAAGTAAGAAAAAAAAATTGAAGATTTGCTTTTTCTATTGGATGGAATAGAAACTGGTTAGACAAATAAACGTGAAACTACAAGAAAAGAAATTATTGAATCAGAGGAATTTGACTTCTTCTTGCAAATCTCGGTTACTTCCTACTTATCGAATCTTCAAACTGACGCGTTTTCCAACGCTACCGGGTCCGCGACGCCGTAATCCTTAGCTTCTTCTGCTGACGGAAAAACGTCTCTTTCCATATCTTCGGAAATTATCCATAAGGGTTTACCAGTTCTTTGGGCATAGACTTTGGTTATGCAATCGCGTAGTTTTGATGCTTCTTCCGCTTCCATAACGCATTCCCCTGCTTGTCCATCATAATACGAACTAGCGGGTTGATGAATCATTACCCTAGTTAGATGACTCCGATTAAGTTCAACCGTACAAGCAAATTCTCTTGCATACGGCTATACCTCTAGCGAGTCGACAAAGTCTGCTCAAACTAGTATTTAAACATTAACTTTTTTGTCTTATTTACTTTGTTGCCAACCCCTCCTTCTTGCGATACTGCGGGAGGATTATTACGAGATCACACCATCCTTCCTTTCAAACGTATTACGATGGTTCCGTCGCTGTATCGCGTGTCGCGTCAGCAATCCCAAAGTTTGCTACATATACTCTCGATGGATAACGGAATCGACATTACTCAACTCCTTAGAAACTTGAAGTTTAATAAATTATCTAGATTCGACACTTTCTCGAATTTATGACGCTAAGATATATCGATTTCGATCCAAAATGAATTCACTACAAGTCAAAAAATTTATTTTGATTCAATTTACCTCCTCGGCATTTCACTATCTCATAGTTGAATGTGTATAGGAGGAGTCGCCAAGTAGAAGCTGCCATGCTATTGTTACCCCACCTAGGCGAAGGCAGAGTTCTAATCCGTACAAATCATTGGCGCCAAGCGTGGGGTAGTGCTATACGTCTGGTAATTTCCCCCCCAGCCGAAATGGAGGATCCCATTGAAGCAGCTAGTCCCATGCAAATAGTATGTACATCTGGTACGACAAATTGCATTGCGTCATAGGCAGATATTCCGGCTAATACTGCCCCACCGGGTGAATTTACATACGAGTACATATCTTTGGCTTGATCTTCCCCATTTAGATACATCATGATACCGATAAGTTGATTGGCGATTTCGTCATCAACTTGTTGACCTAGAAAAAGAAGTCTCTCCCGATAAAGCCGGTTGATTAGGATAAGTTTCCGCGATTCCCACTCCGCCGCCCCCCCCTCTGGAACCGTATAGGTATCGTTAGAGACATACGGCTCTGGTAGCTTTCACGTGAAATGAGTATAAGAAGGAATTCTCCTTTCCCTTTTCTATTTCTCGTTCAATCCCACCCTCATTAGCCTTTTCGGTTCAAGTTTGTCTAGCCCAGCTTTCGCACATTCTGAACCACTTCGTAACTGGTGATCGGCAAATTTACCCCAGTGTGTTAACTTTCCCCTCCTGCACCAGTTCATTTCTGTCTGCGATTAAGTCCTTTTCATGTGAAGAATCTTTAGGTTCATCTTCTACCCCGGAGGTTGTGGGGTTCCGACCTCTATTCGCACATACAGAACAAATAGTTTCACTTCCCCTGTATCTACTCCCACATCTTATGCAATATATTCGAAATAGAAATCTATTTAATTTTTTTTTGATGTTCCGGTTTCTATCTCGTAGCCATTCCGGCTACGATCGATATCTGGGACTGAGTAACCGGAGCCCAAGCAATCTGTTTATTCTAACTAGCCGTGGATTCTGACGACTACTAAACCTACTGACAAATATTTCTCACGCATTTGGGCACTGATAGATTAGTCAATTCCAAGCGAGATAGAGACAAATCAATCGGATAAGAAATGACGGAAACGGGTTCCACCCGGCTCAACACACCTGACGAGTCGTGCTATACGTCAACCCAAGCCGCATCCTCCTCCCCAGGGAGACGAAAAGGCACTTTTGGAACACCAATTGGCATAAAAAAACTACTGAAAGATATTGTAATTACCTCCAAATTGGGGACGTATAAGTCAAATTGAGAAGGAGCTTTCATCATATTATAACACACTTGACAAAGACGACGTGGGTTAAATAAATCGTATCTTTTTGCAGATATTAACAGACTCTGATGGGACCAATCTCTACATTGTTATATAAAGCACGTAAATGCTAAAATATCTATGCCTTCATCTGTTCCTGAAAGAAAAGTTACTGGCTTACTTCACATTACTATGTGTTTTGCACGAACCAAACAAATAGGTGAGACGAGGCAATAAAGAAGGAATGCCTCTAATCTAACAACGAATCGAGATAGTTATTTGTATATTTCATACAACAACTACCATCTCGTCTCCTTATAGCTTATAACGCAGGCCTATATTGCAAGAAAGTTACGTAGTAGTCACTCATTTCCAATATCCAAGAAAGGGGTTTCTCACGGGTTTGCCTCGGTATCGCGTTCATACCGTCGTATTAAACGATCCCGGTCGTCTTATTTCCGTGCATTTGATGCACACTGCTTTGGTTTCTGGCTGGGCGGGTTCAATGGCTTCATACGAACTAGCTGTTTTCGACCCATCGGATCCCGTTCTTGATCCCATGTGGAGGCAGGGTATGTTTGTCATTCCACTTATGACTCGCATTGGAATAACGAAGTCGTGGGGAGGCTGGAGCATCACCGGAGATACCGCAACTGATGCGGGTATCTGGAGTTACGAGGGAGTAGCCGCAGCTCATACCATACTATCCGGTTTGTCATTTCTAGCCGCTATCTGGCACTGGGTGTATTGGGACCTGGATCTATTTCGGGACGATCGCACGGGAAAACCATCCCTGGATTTACCAAAAATATTTGGAATCCACCTATTTCTTTCGGGAGTACTTTGTTTTGCGTTTGGAGCATTTCATGTAACAGGCTTGTTTGGTCCTGGTATTTGGATATCAGACCCTTACGGATTAACCGGAAAAATAGAACCCATTGATCCAGCTTGGGGGGCCGAGGGTTTTGATCCATTTGTACCAGGCGGAATAGCCTCGCACCACATAGCAGCAGGAGTTTTAGGTATACTAGCGGGTCTGTTTCACTTAAGCGTTCGTCCCCCCCAACGGTTATACAAAGCTCTACGTATGGGAAATGTCGAAACCGTGTTGTCTAGCAGTATTGCTGCTGTATTCTTCGCCGCTTTTGTCGTTTCCGGAACTATGTGGTATGGTTCCGCTGCTACCCCGATCGAATTGTTTGGCCCCACTCGTTATCAGTGGGATCAGGGGTATTTTCAACAAGAGATAGAGAAGCGAATACGATCAGGTGAAGCCGAAAATCTAAGTCTATCCCAAGCTTGGTCGAAGATTCCGGAAAAATTAGCTTCTTACGACTACATCGGCAATAACCCCGCCAAAGGCGGATTGTTTAGAGCAGGTGCGATGGACAACGGCGATGGGATAGCCGTTGGCTGGCTAGGTCATGCCGCTTTCAAAGATAGGGAAGGCCACGAACTGTTTGTACGCCGCATGCCAACTTTTTTCGAAACATTTCCCGTAGTCCTGGTAGATGGCGAGGGTGTCGTGAGAGCTGATGTACCATTTAGGCGGGCGGAATCAAAATACAGCGTCGAGCAAGTCGGCGTAACCGTAGAATTCTTTGGCGGCGAACCGGGTGGTGCTAGTTTCAGTGATCCCGCCACGGTGAAAAAATACGCCAGGCGCGCCCAATTAGGTGAGATCTTCGAGTTTGATCGCGCCACTTTAAAATCGGATGGTGTCTCTAGAAGTAGCCCGCGGGGTTGGTTCACTTTCGGTCACGCCACATTTGCTCTCATTTTCTTTTTCGGTCACATCTGGCACGGCGCAAGAACCTTATTTAGAGACGTTTCTGCTGGTATCGATCCCGATTTGGACGCCCAAGTTGAATTCGGGGCATTTCAAAAGTTGGGGGATCCGAGTACTAAAAGACAAGCTGTTCAAAAAGTTTTTTCTTACTTACTTATCCTATTGAATTCCCCTCTTTATCAGGTTAGTCGCAAAAATTGACTGAATTGTAAAATAATAAATAATTGTTTTGTCAAAACTTAGTAACTTAATAATTTAATAAATTGATTCAATTCAGTAGTTTATAATACTTCGAAATTAAGCAAGAAAACTTGGAAGAACTGGAAGTCTCCTCCACCGCAATTAGTACGAAAGATATTTATAAAATACCACTATTACGGCTGAATCCACGGAAGCACTGGTTTACACATTTTTGTTGGTAGCAACTTTAGGTATAATATTTTTTGCCATCTTCTTTCGGGAGCCCCCAAAAGTACCCAGCAAGGGTAAATAGAGAGCTTCCCCCAATTTTAATTTTGCCAAAAAAGCAGATTTCGTTGTATCAGCAAAATCGTGAATATAAGGTAAATTAGGTTGATTAGAGACCTTCCTTTTTCATTTTCGAAGGAAGGTCCATCAGTCCGACTAATCTTCATGTTCCTCAAAAGGGTCTCTGAGCTCTTTGGCGGGTTGACCGAAAGCGGTATACAAAGCGTAACCGGTGAGGCTGACGAGTGAACGGGATATAGAGATAGCGACCGAAGTTGCGGTTTCCGTTGCCATGTAATCCAAAGAAATATTAGTACATACTTTACTTGCTATAATAGTATACAAAGTCAACAAATTTCAATCAATTGAGCAGGCTCTATGGCTACGAAAGTTATTGGTGACACCCCCAGAGGTAAACCCAGAATAAGTTTACTGGGAATGGTTTTGAAGCCGCTTAATTCAGAATATGGAAAGGTTGCCCCCGGCTGGGGGACTACCCCCCTGATGGGATTTTTCATGGCTTTACTTGCAGTATTCCTAGTTACTACTTTGGAAATTTATAATTCATCCGTTTTATTGGATGGTATTCCAATTAGCTGGTAGAAAAGTCCTGAACCCCGCTGATATAACGGCAACAGCTGAGGGTTCAGAAATGGATACCTCATCATAAATCAGAACGGGAGTTAAATCGCGCGAACTTTAAACGTTTTTGGAAGACAATAATATGGGTGTGTGATTCGTCGCAACTAATCTGGTTCAACAAATAAATAGCCTTTCATTTAAATAGATTTTATTATATTAGATTATCGGTATCTCGCCAGGTAGTGGTCGAGTTATTAGCACCCGAAACGCGAGAATCTCACATTTAGTATAAAGCTCAAACTATGATTAATTTGAATCAATTTACCATTAAAATTTCGTGATTAAGTTGTTACCTGATATTGCCGACTCGGCGCTGTATCAGGAAGTTACCAACGAAGTACGTTTCAATTACGATTGCTTACTAGAGTATGTAGGTGTAGAAATGGGAGCCGTGTGGGTTTTGATTCGAGGTGATGTAGGAGTTGTCGCCCACCAAGTCTTCCTACTCATAAATAAAATTTTGAGATATAGTAAAAATCTAAGGTTCCGTGGATGCCAAAACAAATCAGATCAGAACGGGGTAACCTCTATTCATTTACCTACCCCCCCCGAAAAAAAAAAGGGGGGGGGGTACATCGATAAGATTAAAAGATTTCCCAAGACGCTAGTACCTAGCCCCACCGGGCTTCAATCAAGAAATAAAAGCTAACGTGAGATCGAAGTAAATTGTAGCTTCAAGTTTTCCGAGGCCGAGTCGCTTCTTCCCTCATTAATTGATGGAGGATATCAGGGGATCTGCCGTATTTTCCCACTTCCTTACTCGAGTAGCTACTAATGGAATGGGCGATGCCCAAACAGCTTTGCTTAAGCTGTATGAGAAGAAAGTCTCACGTACAGTTTACGAAGAGGGAGTCAAAAAGGCTTACCTATCTCGCTAAGGTATATGATTGGTTCGAGGAGCGCTTGGAAATTCAAGCAATTGCTGACGATATTACTAGTAAATATGTACCTCCACATGTGAACATATTTCATTGCTTGGGGGGAATCACGCTGACTCGTTTTTCGGTTCAAGTAGCCACTGGTTTTGCTATGACCCTTCATTATCGTCCGACCGTTACAGAAGCTTCCTCCTCAGTTCAATATACAATGACTGAAGTTAATTTTGGTTGGCTCATTCGGTCTGTTCATCGGTGGTCAGCAAGTATGATGGTATTAATGATGATTTCGCATGTATTTCGTGTTTACCTCACGGGGGGATTCAAAAAACCTCGCGAATTGACTTGGGTTACTGGGGTGACTCCAGCTGTATCAACCGTCTCTTTCGGTGTAACCGGATATTCCTTACCCTGGGATCAAATTGGTTACTGGGCCGTCAAAATCGTAACCGGCGTACCCGAAGCTATTCCCCTGGTAGGACCTTCATTAGTAGAGTCACTACGAGGAAGTGCTAGTGTCGGCCAATCGACGTTAACTCGTTTTTACAGTTTACACACTTTTGTCTTGCCGCTCCTTACTGCTGTTTTTACGTTGATGCATTTCTCAATGATTCGTAAACAAGGCATTCCGGGTCCTTCGCAATTTACAAATAAGTAGAATATAAACAAAAAACTGTCGCTATATTTGGTGGGGATTTTGATTTCCAGTTCCTTAATTAAGAAGTTGTTCCGTTGCCGCCGATACTTATTACTAAGCCAAATGATGAGTTATCTAGCGGATTTAGTTATCGTCTCGGACTATTGGGACAAAATACTCGAAGTGTCAAAGGAAAAAATTTGGATTACGGGAGTGTGTGACTCGTCACAAGATGTGTAGGCTATGCAGACGTCTAGTTGGATACTGCTGCAACCAAAGGTGTGTCTCCCTTTCCGACCTTTCTTTGGGACTAAGATTCGAAACCTGGATATAGAAGCAAAATTTTCGAACTGAGACTGAAGTTGCTTGGAGAATCTTTCCCATGATCGACCCAAAAATTTTAAAAGGCCTCGTGAAACCCCATATATTGAATTGGGATTGTGTGAAGCTTTTAAGCATACGGTTTCTAGTAGATGCATACATTTCTTCCGCATCAAAAGCTAATTGCTTGCAGGAGTAGCCGTTGGGGTAAAAAGACGATCTAAAGATATATGTAGCTGAAGTTGTAACAAGTTAAGATCCTATACCGTAGCTCGTAAGTATCTGGTCTTGTATAAACTTGCAACGATATGACGCGTGTGTATGGGATACGAGATAACCCGCGAAGCCTTATTTCACTACTGAGCTGATTCGGATGAGAAGCCATGTTGCGAAACAATTCTTTTTCCGTGTTCGTCCTTCCCTTATTTGCCAACCTAACCGTTACGGGATAAGATAATTTCACATTTGCTTGAGCCGTATGAGTAGAAATTCTCATGTTCGATTCTTGTGGGGGAATGAAGAATCCATCCCAATAACAAAAAAACCTGACCTGAACGATCCCGTTTTGAGAGCAAAATTAGCTAAAGGTATGGGACATAACTACTACGGGGAACCCGCTTGGCCCAACGATCTTTTATATATATCTCCTGTAGTAATATTAGGAACCATCGCATGTACTGTGGGTTTGGCCGTTTCGGAACCATCAATGATTGGTGAACCAGCAAATCCGTTTGCAACTCCTTTGGAGATATTACCTGAGTGGTATTTCTCTCCCGTATTTCAGATACTTCGGACAGTGCCCAATAAACTATTAGGTGTTCTTTCAATGGCATCAGTACCTGCAGGTTTGCTAACCGTTCCTTTTCCCGAAAATGTCAATAAATTTCAGAATCCGTTTCGGCGCCCAGTAGCCACAACAGTCCTCGCAATTGGCACCGCGGTCGCTATTTGGTCAGGTATTGGAGCAACTTTACCCATAGATGGATCTTCAACTTCGGGACTTTTTTAGTAGTTTTCTACCTCCTATTAACCTGAGAGATAGTCAGATTTAGTCTAGGGAACAATCGTCAGCCCCCGGGCTGGGACGAGACTTCCCTAGACTTAGTCATTTTCTTTTTTAATTAGAAATATCCAGTTGTTTGGATAATCGATTTCCATTTGTTTACGCCAAAATAATGAGAAATTAAATTTTAATTTACAAGTTTTGTTTAACTCACATTTCCTCTCCGAAACCTTTCGAACTGAAAGTGTAATACACAAGAAAGATTTAACATACAAGAGACAAGATCGTTTGTATCGGAAGTGAAATAATTTGGATTTCGCCGCTTGTTCTTACTGATTAATATGCAACTAATTTTTAGGTAATTCTATGGCGAAATGCTCCCACAAAGCTTTTGACACTTGATCTACAGATTTTTGTCCGAAACTTCTTATTTTTGATGAATCTTCTCGGCTATAATTAAGCAAATCAGCAATTGTGTGTATTTCGGCTTTTTTTAGACAATTGGAGGCTCTAGCTGGTAATTCTAGTTGGTCAATAAAAATATCTGTGGATAGTTTTTTCCCCAGTTCATTCACGCCATAAACTTGTGAAGGTGACCCCGCCGAAGCAGAAGAACTTTCACTATCTCCCAAGTAGGAGACGTCTTCGGGTTTCATGTGTAAAAAGGGACTTGATAAATCTATTAGTTTTTTAGAGGCTTCGGTTATTGCCTCGTCCGGGGTCGGACTACCATTAGTCCATATTTCGATGAATGATGTTTCTCGCGTCGCTTTACCACTTCCAAATAAATGTACGCTATAATTTACGTTTCGAACAGGCATAGATACAGCATCAACGGGAAATTCTCCATCTTTATATCCATTTGATTTTTCTATGCGGTATCCACAATCTCTTTCAATTTTTGATTCAATATTTACAGATATTGGTTGGGTGATAGTAACTATATATTGCAAATTGTCAATCGCTTTGACAGAGGGCGGCAACGTTGTATCACCCGCAATTACTTCTTTGGGACCAGTTACGGATAACACTGCTTTTTTTACATCATTGGATTCACTTTTAGGTGCAATTTCCCTTAAATTAACTGAAACATCATGTATTGTCTCTTTAATACCCCCTATTGTAGAATACTCGTGCACAACTCCGTGAAACCTTGCACATGTTATGCCCGTTCCTTGAACTTCTTCTAATGAGGCTTTTCGCATGGCAATTCCCACAGTACTAACTTGGCCCCTCTTGAAGGGAGATACGACAAAACGACCATAATGGAGACGCTTACTTTCTGTCTTAGATTCAACGCATTTCCATTGAATGGCCTGGGTAGAGGTCGGTGTTTCGCACGTGAGCATAAAGGAATCCCCTTTTAGTTTTTATAGAACTACTGGGTGGAGTTAGACACGTCTTTTTCGGGGGGGTCGACAGCCATTATATGGCATGGGGGTCACATCACGTACAAAGCTGAGGATTATGCCGCTTCGGCGGATAGCCCGCAAGGCGGTGTCTCTCCCCGGACCGGGTCCACTCATCGCAATTTCTGCTTGCTTCATACCCCGATCCATCGAAGCACGGATAGCATTTTCCGCTGCAGCTTGGGCGGCAAATGGTGTACTTTTGCGTGTACCCTTGAATCCGCAGGCACCGGCAGAACACCGAGGAGCTACCTATCCCCGAACGTCCGTGACAGTAATAATGGTGTTATTGAAACTTGCCTGGATATGAATAACCCCCTTCTGCACTCCGCGCTTCACCTTTCGTGAACGGATTTTTTTTGAATTAGCTGACATAGTTGATTGATTATTCATATTCAAAGACTGTTATTAATTATTAATTGGTTCTACGTCTGAAGATTTTGACTACCCCTGCCTCTGCTTATGCTTCGGATTGCAACGAATTACCATGATTCGTCCACGTCTACGAATCAATCGACACTTTTCACATATTTTGCGAATGGAGGCACGAATTTTCGTAGCTACAACCTTAAATTAGTTGGATAAATCTATTGATAGATTTGAGATGTGTTCTCCCCTTTTATCAAGTTGAGCAGGCAGATAATTACTAGATGATCGCACCAACATCAAAATCTAATGATTACTATTTGTCTGTTTACTTCGAAGTCGGTAAGTGGTACACCCTTTGGTAAGATCATAAGGACTTAATTCGACTCTTACCCTATCTCCTGGTAATATTCTTATATAATTCCGTCAGATCTTTCCCGATATATGAGTCAAGACTTGACATCCATTATCCAGACACGCTCAAGACATGGCATTGGGAAGCGATTCTGTAACTGTACCCTCTATGTCAATAGGATTCTGCTTCTTCATCATTCGAACTAACCCCCCCCCCCCCCCGTAATTCATAGATTTATTTAGGAAATTGCTAACTCAGTTGATATTGCTAATAGCTTATCTGAAACGTAATCATTTTTAAAACAACTGATTTTTAGTTGAAAAGAAGTTTCCGAATCACCAAATGTGGCGTAAAATTTCCCCCCCGATTTTTTTTTGCCGAGCTTCCCGATCTGTAATAAGTCCACGAGATGTCGATGAAATTGCAATTCCCATACCGCCCAATATTTTGGGAATTTGTCGACGATCGGAATAAACTCTCAATCCAGGCTTGCTAATGCGTCTGATAACTGCAATGTAGGGGTCTTTCTTCTTACCGAGATATCTTAACCTCACATCCGAAAACTCTTTCCCATTATCCTTGTGCCTCACAGCATTTTCTATGAAGCCTTCTTCTACCAAAATTTGTACGATGCGTTCGGCCATTTTAGTCGCAAGTATCCTGATCATAGCTTTTTTTCTTGTGTTTCCATTTCTTATGGCAGTAGGTGCGGTGGAGATGGCGTCGTTATTCGTGAAATATCAGTCAGTAGTTTTTGTAGTTATCAATACCAGAATGATTCCTAACCTCTCTTTTTCTTCTGTCTCCTCTAATTTAATTTCGCGTATTTGGGATATTTAGTTTAAACACATCTGACAAATTTTTAAACCAAGTTTTTTTCATTAAAAAATTTTGGCTTGAAAATTTGTCAAACTGATTATGCTAAATTATTTCAATCACTTATTTTTATAAAACCTCGGGGGCTGAGGAGACTACTCTGGTAAAATTATAATCTCTCAATTCCCTAGCGACTGGACCGAAGATCCTAGTCCCCCTAGGATTTCCCTCCTGGTTGACGACGACGGCTGCGTTGTCGTCGAATCCAACAATCATTCCGTTACATCGTTTTATCCCTTTACGAGTACATGCTGCCACCGCCCTAACCACTTCTGATCTTTTCAGAGACATGTTGGGTACTGCTTCCTTGACTACAGCTATTGTGACGTCACCTGTACCTGCATATCTGCGGCTGCCAGTTCCCAACACTCGAATACACATTGATTTGCGGGCTCCACTGTTGTCTGCTACATCTGAATAACTTTGAGTTTGAATCGTTTGGTAATCGAGAAAAATAATAGGTTTACTTGTAGTATATCCGGGTGAATAGAGATATATTCCACCAAAAAAATTGGGGGAATAAGTGAATTACAGTTATTGCAATTAATCTAACCCAATCGGTGAGGTGTATTCGCTTTAGTAACAATCGGGGTGACGCCTAAGACATGACATTGCCGTCGCTGTCACCACTATTACTCCTCCTTAGACCACCTGTTTTTCTACCTCCTCGTCTCCAACAAGTATCACGATTCCGCGGTAGTTACCACTCGGGTAGGCACGGGCATCTTGTGGGCAGCCATCGCCATAGCAGTTTTGGCTACATCCTCCGATACCCCACTTAATTCATAAATTATTCGGCCTGGCTTAACTGCGGATACCCAGTATTCCGGAGATCCTTTGCCCGACCCCATACGCGTCTCCGCGGGTCTCATGGTGATGGGTTTGTCGGGAAAGATGCGTATCCACAGCTTCCCGCCTCGACGGGCATGGCGCGTTATTGCCCTCCTCCCCGCTTCTATTTGTCTAGCCGTAATCCAAGCAGGTTCGAGAGCCTGGAGAGCAAATTTTCCGAAGGAGATGGCGTTGCCACGACTAGAGATTCCCCCCAATCTTCCCCTATGTTGCTTACGATATTTAGTTCGTCTGGGGTTACAGTCGATATCGATAGAATTTATCAATCTCTGATACAAAACCGGACATGGAAGTCTCCTCCCAGCCAGCTCCTCATAAATTTGCTACCAATTTGTATATTTCGCAAACTTACTAACTATTTTTCCGTCATTTTCTCCTTCTTCTCCTCCGATTTTCATTTCATTTATAGGTAGCAGTTCAAATGTTATTTGGTACTAAATCCACGGGCGAAAATAAGCTCGATCTTACAATTTATTTTTTGCTTCTGAGGTATGGGCTTCTTTCGCCATCCCATCTACCGAATCTCGATATTAATTAACTGAATGATGAAAATGAGATTCAGAAGTCTTCTCGTTGTTTCAGTCCCTTGTAGCAGACGTTTTGGTTCCCCCCCCGGCGACGGAGCTTTCCACCCCATTTCAATTTCGTTGAGTCAACGTTCCTAGCATTAATTGACTCGAAGCTCTACTTCAGATATTGACAATTTGAAAATTGTGCTACATCACGCAGCTTCTCGGGAGTTGAGCGGTTAACCATACGATTTCGACAAATATAAATTTAATTATTTCGATTTTTATTTGTCGAAGTAATCGTAAATTGGTATTGGTTTCAGCTTCTCCATGAAAAAAAAATTCCATGGATAGAAATTTCATTTGCGATGAGATAACCTGACCCTATCTTCGGCATTCACTTATTTAGTACTCAAAATAGGCGGTCCATTACCCTATTAAAGTTTCTTTTTACGGATAAAGAGATGTCGCTTGAACGAGTCGCACACTAGGCATAGCAAATATCTTCTGGAGTTTGAAATGAAAGAGATTGAAACTGGAGTGGGATTAAGCTGAACCAGGTTGCGTCAAAATTTATCAAATAGTGTCTATTTCATTGGGTGGGGATCACCCAGTACCCCGAAATATCCAGGTCTTTATGCCTAAAACCCCAAAAATCGTCTGAGCTGGGTGGTAGGAATAACCTACACGGGCTTTGATAGTTTGGAGGGGGACTCTACCTTCCCTAGCCCACTCAACCCGAGCCATCTCACTGCCGTTGAGTCGTCCGGCTATTTGTATTTTAATACCTCTGTCGCTAGTTCTTCCAACCAGTTCGATAGCTTTTTTCATAGTTCGTCGGAAGGGAACTCTATTTCCCAATTGTGAGGCAACATGTTCCGCCAATATTTTTGGTTCCCCATAGGGTTGAGTGACACTACTTAGTATTACTCGGAGCTTCCGACTTTCGATCCCTAAGATGTCTTCGATATCGCCCTTCATTTGACTAATCCCTAAACTTTGTTCCTCAATGAGTAAATCAGGAAATCCCGTATGTATATCAACCCGAATGAGATCTGTTTTCCGTTGAATTTCGATATGTCCAACTCCGCCATAGTTTGTGGCGTCCTTCATATGTTTCGCAATATACCTTTCGACAGAGGTGCGTATTTTTCTATCCCCTTCAAGAAACTTTGGATAATCTCTTGTCTGTGCGAACCGATAAGAATAATGCTTCTAATTTATACCGAGTCGAAAACCGAGTGGATGAATCTTTCGTCCCATATCTATTTTTCCTCAACTCAATATTAAATTATTTCTTACTTAGTAATTTTCTTGTGGTTTCATTTAACTTTTCGACACGTTCCAATTAGTAAGCCTTTTGTATGGAGTCATCTCCCAATCTCTCCGACAAAATTGGAGTTTGGCTTAATGATTACTTTACATATGGGTTTCTTTATCGGGTAACCTCGGCCTTGGGCTCGGGGCCGGAACCTTTTCAAATATGTTGAATTCTCGACTCAGGCCTCGCTGATGAACAAATCGGATTTATTCAATCCGAAATTGGTATTGGCATTTGCCGCTGCAGAAAGAATCAGTTGCGATATTAGATAACACGTTTTATAAGGCATAAATTCGGGTAATACAGGTGCTTTTCCGTACGAACAACCCCGGATTTGATCAACAATCCGTCGTATTTTGGTAGCTGACACACGGATATTCCTTCCTAGAGCTCGCGCTCCGACTTCTGATTTCTTCTTGTTTTTCATGAAGTATAATTTCCTAATCATCGACGAGATCCTTTATCATTTTTTGCATGTCCCCTAAAATTCCGAGTGGGTGCAAATTCCCCCAATTTGTGACCCACCATGCGATCAGTTACATAGATAGGTAGGTGCTCTCGGCCATTATGAACGGCAATGGTGTGACCGATCGTGATGGGTACGACTGCAGACGCGCGAGACCAAGTCAGAACCAATTTTCTCTCCCTTCGTATATTAAGGTCTTCAATTTCTCGTATTAAATGATTAGCTACAAAAGGACCTTTTTTCGATGAACGTGCCGTAGCCGATTAACCCCCCGCTTAATATTTCCATTTATCAGAAACCTTTACGTCGACGAAGTATGAGGGAGTTGCTGTATTTTCCACTTCTCCGACTTCTTTTTCCAAGCGCGACGTGCCCCCAAGGGGTTGACGGCTTCTTCCTACCAATCGACGTCCTGCCCTCCCCCCCTCCGTGGGGATGATCCACAGGATTCGTAGCTGAACCTCTCACTTTAGGCCGTCTACCTAACCAGCGCTTGGATCCAGCTTTTCCCAAGCCTTCGTTGTTGATATCGACGTTTCCGACCCGTCCTATACTTGCTAGGCAATTTTGAGATATTAAACGAATTTCGTTGGGAGGTAGTCTTAGTGTAGCGAGTTTACCTTCTTTTGCAACTACTTTTGCTGCTGCGCCAGCAGCTCTGACCGATTACCCGCCTTTCCCAGATTTTAATTCTATATTATGTATAATGGTACCTAAAGGTATTTTGGTCGAGGTAGACCCCCCCCTCCTCTTACTCCTTCTTAAAGGGGAGAAAACGACTGGGGAAGACCCCTTCCCAAACTGTACAAGCCTCTTTCGAAGCATACAGCTTTCCGGATATTGAAGGCACCGCCGTTGGGTTTCCTCGGTAGGACCAAATTGATGCCTACTGAAAAGCCAACTAATTTTTGGGCCATCTATATATATTGATTTTATCCTTGGCATTTCTGCCTGCATCTGGCTTTCTTCTGAAAATCCAGTATTTTCCGAGAACTTAGCGGCAGAATTGGTGACTTCGATGATTCGCGTTAGCATTAATCAATGCCTGGGATAACTTAGGAAACCTCTTTCTTCTCTTTGGTATTGACGTAATTTCAGTTCTATGCATTTGCTTCACTCTTTTCGTCATTCTGTAGCTTCGATTTTGCCCCCGACTGCCAAATCGAATATCTCGAATTTGTACTTTCCGCGCCTTCGGTATACGCATAGGGCGCCCCTTGCTTGTCGCTACAACTTTGAGATTGTTTATCTGTTTTCCATATTATCTTACCTCTGCAAATTGATGTATATTTAGTTGCTTCAGGCTTTAGTTTAGCACGCGCTGCTGTCCCTATTTGGTTACCCCAACCAGGTTTACTCCATATTATTTAATAAATTCGAAGTAGTGCCAGGTTTACGGGCCCAGCTTACAACCCGATCGATTAATTTCGGAATACGCGAATCAAGTATTCAACCCGCACTCAGGGGTAGGGCATTTCCGGTTGAGACGGATGCGTCAGGACCAGATGTCACGATATCTCCAACCCCTATTCCTCGTGGATGCAAAATGTATCTCCTATCACCATCTGTATATTTGATCAAGCAAATGAAGGCGTTGCGGTTGGGGTCGTATTCGATACTGGCTACTCCTCCGGGAATATTCAGTTTGTCTCGCCGAAAATCAATTTCGCGATATAAACGCTTGTGTCCGCCCCCCCTATGTCTACTGGTGATGATTCCAGCATTGTTGCGACCACTTCTAGATATTCTACGGTAAGTTAACTGCTTGTGGGGCTTGGATTCCGTTGTTTCCCCGAATTGCATAATGGCCCGGTTCCGGGTGCCTGGAGTATACGCCCCATATAGTCATATGGCCATACTTATTCTTCCTCTTTATGTTTATGCATAATCTCTCATTTGATAGAGAAACAAACTTTCTCTAAGTATTAGTTTAGAAATAATGGAATGAGGTAATTAGCTCGAAGTCTAGCAATCATTTTTTTTATACTTTTAGAATTTGAACTCGATTTCTTCTTCTTCCTATGTCTTACTCGACTACTATTGATACCTCCTACTTTAACATCAGAAAATTGTTCAATCCAATTTTTCATTTCGGTTTTAGTTAACTTCGAGTCTACATGAAAAGTATATTGATTCTGCTGCAACAAACGAATAGACTTCTCGGTAATTAATTGGTTCTTCAATTTCTCCGTAATATCCTTCTCGCTTTGTCCATTTTACTTCAATTCCTTCTGCTTCTTTTTCTAACTCCTGTATAGTCTATTAATTTGACTTCACCCACCGCCAGCTTCGGATCTACTTGTTTTGCAAATAAACTTCCGAGTTATCTGCTTCTTCGACCATCTCTCCTTCTTACTTGCATCCAACAGGAGTTGAACCCGTGAATTCGCCAATTATGAGTTGGGTGCTTTAACCGCTCAGCCATGGATGCCTACTACATACTACAAGTAATTGTAACGCGGTTGGTGAGGCAATGT